AAAAAGAACTTTTCCTCTATTTTCTTCACTTTTTTCTTAACTTATATTGCCAATTGGTGCACACAGCCGCTCGGAACATATATTCTATTGATACCATTTTATCATAGGTCATCGAAATAATTCTCAGTATCCAAACCATGCCACCCAAACCAAAGCACAAAAGTCAAAATTTTGAATCAAATTGATTCCCAGTTCAAATAATGCATAACTACATGGATAAGCTGACATTAACCCGTCAATTTTGAATTGAATTTGTGATGAAATGATATTTCGAGATATCAATAAAAATTGAGCATGTTAATGTTCATATAAGTAATAAAAATGGATAAAAAAAAGATTATCACTCTTATTGTTTTTAATAGAGAAAGAAAAATGAACCCCGAATGATTCGAATAGTTTTTCTTTACAAAAAAGTAGAATATACATAATAAAGTAAATAGAATTAGAATATATAAAATAGAGTATTATTCTATAAGAGTATTATTGCTATATAAAATAGAATATAATCTATATAATACATATTACAGTAATAATCTATATATATATAGATTTCAAATACTCGAAAAACAAAAATGTCCTAAAACGAATTGAACGAGAAGCCGTATGAGGTGAAATTCTCATGTACGGTTTTATATAGTGGCAGTAAAGGTAACTTTTCTGTCAACTTTTCCACTATCACCCCTAAGAAACCAAACTCTGCCTTACGCAAAGTCGCCAGAGTACGATTAACTTCTAAATATGAAATCACTGCTTATATACCTGGTATTGACCATAATTTACAAGAACATTCTGTAGTATTAGTAAGAGGTGGAAGAGTCAAAGATTTGCCCGGTGTTAAATATCACATAATTCGAGGAATTTTAGATGCTGTCTCAGTCAAAAACCGGAAACAAGGGCGTTCTAGTGCGTTGTATATTCTTATCTAAGATTTGTATCATTTTATGATGATGCCATGTCAATTGCTAAAAACATGTAAAGTATATGGCTAACCCAATAACGAACGTTTTCTAAGGGGACTAGAGCAGGCTAAAACAATAAGGATAATATATGTCTAAGGTTTAATATTGAATTCATTTTATAAGTTTTCCCTTACTTAGTGTGTGTTAACATAAAATTGGAAATGTCTTGACTTTTTTGGAGCAGACTCAATTCAAATAGCATTGATCTAAAACACCTTTTCCTTTTTTATACTCTTTTTTAAACCTAAGGACCTAATCGTATAGATATAGAAAATACAAGATTTCTAATCATAGCAAAAGAAAGGAAACGGATACTCAATTGAGAATGAGTAAACATAATTTTATGCATAAGAATGAATATCTTCTATTCTATGCAAATAGAATCATGTGGAAAGCCGTATCCGACGAAAGTCGTATGTACGGTTTGGAGGGAGATCTTTGATACCTTTAGAGATCTACCCTACAATATGGAGTTAAAAAGCCTAAATTAAATAAGTAATGATTAGTCTTTATGAAATAAAATTATGAACCTTTTTCACACTCATGTCACGCCAAAGTACTGTAGAAAAGAAAATTGATAAATTTGATCCGATCTATCATAATCGATTAGTTAACATGGTCGTTAACCGTATTCTTAAGAACGGAAAAAAATCATTAGCTTATCGAATTTTTTATCAATCTCTAGAAAAGATTCAAGAAAAAACAGAGAAAAATCCACTAATTGTTCTACGTCAAGCAATAGACAAATTAACTCCCAAATTGATAGTAAAATCAAAACGTGTAAGTGGATCCACTTATCAAGTTCCCATTGAAATAAAAGAGAAAAAAGGAAAAATACTTGCGATTCGTTGGTTATTAGAGTCATCCCGAAAACGTTCTGGTCCAAATATGCAATTCAAATTAAGTTACGAAATAATGGATGCTGCCAGAGAGAAAGGCAATGCTATACGCAAGAAGGAAGAGATCCATAAAATGGCAGAATCCAATAAAGCTTTTGCGCATTACCGTTAATCCACTAACTAGTATAAATAGATATCTATTCCACTTTGATCAATAAAAGAAAACTTACTTTCTCAAAATTGATACAAATTTTATTGAAACGAAAACGAAAGGAAAAGAAGAATGAAAAAGAAATCATAGATATAATGATATGATAATAAGGAGATTCTAAATAAAATGTTGCTCGAAGATTAATTGAAGTTAGTAAGTAATGATCCGGACAAAATGAAAAATGCATTTTTTATACCTTAAAATCATTTATTTTATTTTTATGAAAGAATTTCATTTGCTTCTCTTCTATGGAAGTTCCATTTTCCCAGAATGCATCCTGATTTTCGGCCTATTTCTTCTTCTAGTAATCGATGTCATTTTTGATCAGAAAAAGACAACTTGGTTTTATTTCATCTCTTTAACAAGTTTAGTGCTAAGCATAACTTTTTTGTTATTTCAATGGAGAGAAGAACCCACGATCAGTTTTTTTGGAAATTTACAAACAAACAATTTTAATAAAATATTTCGGTTTCTTATTTTATTATGTTCCACTTTGTGTATTCCTCTATCCGTGGAATACATTCAATGTACAGAAATGGCTGTAACAGAGTTTTTGTTATTCATATTAACAGCTACTCTAGGAGGAATGTTTTTATGTGGTGCTAATGATTTAACAACTATCTTCGTATCTTTAGAATGTTTAAGTCTATGTTCTTATCTATTATCTGGATATACCAAAAGAGATGTTCGGTCTAATGAGGCTATTATGAAATATTTACTTATGGGTGGAACAAGTTCTTCCATTCTTGCTTATGGTCTTTCTTGGCTATATGGTCTATCCGGAGGTGAGATTGAAATTCAAGAAATAGCCAATGGTCTTATAAATACACAAATGTACAACTCTCCAGGAGTTTGGATTGCACTTCTATCTGTAACGGTAGGAATTGCATTCAAACTTTCTTTAGTTCCTTTTCATCAATGGACCCCCGATGTATATGAAGGAGTGCGATTCGTTTGATAAATTATTACATACAATATCTTTTTTAGAGATGTTTGTTTCTATTTATAAAAACTCTATAGACATGTGAAAAAAACATTGTTATTCCCACTTGGACTAAGACATCACTTTTACCAAAAATTTGAATTGAATTAAGGTAAAGCAAAGTAAGAAACAAACTCAATTGTTTGATTGAATTAACACATTAACACCACCCCCATACAATAAATAACTTTTATAAATGAATTATTACGGGTAGTTTTGAACAAAGGATCAGATTGACGTGTACTTTTATTCTTAACGTAGATGCTACATAGTAAGTTTTCATTCTTCAGAAACTACGAGTGTAAAAAAGAAGGCATCCGTCGACAAAAAGATTACCCTAAGATGAGCATCTCATGACTATTAAGAACGATTTAAATCAGATGGTTTCTATTTTTTCTTTTTAACTCTTTCATAACTGAACTTAAAAAAAGAAGAAAAAAATGATTTACATACTATATTAGATATGTATAATAACCACTGAGTAAGGATTCCTCGCGAAGTTAAGGATTAGTTATTCTTTCTATCAATTGAATATATTCAATCTTATACATACACGAGGAAGGTAATAAAAAAAAAGAGAATCAAATGATTCTGCAAATTTTTTTATCACTTAGGAGCCGTGCGAGAAGAAAGTCTCATGCACGGTTCTGAATGAGAGAAGGGAGAATTACTCTTTTCGACTCTAACTCCCCCACTCCAGTCGTTGCTTTTATTTCTGTTATTTCAAAAGTAGCTACTTCAGCTTTAGTCACTAGAATTTTCGATATTATTTTTTATTTCTCATTGAACGAATGGCATCTTCTTTTGGAAATATCAGCTATTCTTAGCATGATATTAGGAAATTTAATTGCTATTACTCAAACAAGTATAAAACGTATGCTTGCATATTCATCGATAGGTCAAATTGGATATATCCTTATTGGAATAATTGATAAAGACCCAAATAACGGATATGCAAGTGTGATAACTTATATGCTGCTCTATATTTTTATGAATTTAGGAACTTTTGCTTGTATTATATTATTCAGTCTACGTACAGGAACAGATAACATTCGGGATTATGCAGGATTATACGCGAAAGACCCTTTTTCAGCTCTGTCTTTATCTTTATGTCTGCTATCTCTAGGAGGGATTCCTCCATTAGCAGGTTTTTTTGGAAAACTTTATCTATTCTGGTGTGGATGGCAAGCAGGCTCCTATTTATTGGTTTCGATAGCACTCTTTATGAGTGCTATTTCCACATATTATTATCTTAAAATAATTAAGTTATTAATGACTGAAAGAAAAAAAGAAATAACTCCTTACGTGCAAAATTATAGATTATCTTCTTCAATCTCAAAAAATTATATCGAATTTAGTATGATTATATCTGTAATAGCATCTACTTTATTGGGAATAATAATGAATCCAATTGTTGCAATTGCCCAGGATACATTATTTTAGAGATTGATTTTTTTAATAGAATTTTCACTAACTGTAAAAAAAAGGAAGAATTGCCCTTCTATTCATATTCTGAAAATCACAGGGAATAGGCTAGGCTTAAATTATCAGATGAACTTCTAATTACAAAATCAACTTGATCATTCAATTAGAAGTTCATTTTGTACCAAAACAAAATATAGATCTTCTATCTGAGAAAAAGTCGTTCAAACATGTGTAAATAAAATATTTGTAATTCTTAACTTCTATTTAAAAGAGAAGTTAAGAATTACAAAACAGGGATGGAGATAATCTAATCTCCATACTGAATTGAATCGAGATAAACAAACTTGCTGCGATTCTTTCATCTAAAAAACAGAGTGTAATAACTGTTTATTATGCATCCAGCAGGAATTGAACCCGCGACTTCCCAATTATGAGTTGGGTGCTTTTACCATTCAGCCATGGATGCTATGGTAAAGTAATTTCATTATAATAAATATGGTAACCAATTCAATTCTATTTCTCTTTTATAGAAATAACAAGAAACTTTTTTTGGCAAATTGTACAATAGTTTAATAAACTTGTATTGACTACCTCTTTCTTATTATAATTCAATTTAATAAGTAATAATTACACTATATTATCTTACAAAATAAAATAAAACAAAGAATATATGAGAAAACGTGAAAATTCGTGGTCTACGGACCCTATCGGAAAAACCCGAGAAATAATGTGGTCCTTTAACGTTCAGTTGAAATGGAAAAATTACATGATGGAAATATTCGTTCCATGGAACGAATCCAATTTCGTGAGATTGCTAAGTCAAATATTTTCTGGTCGAGAAAGTGTTGTTAAGCTTTTTGATTTTCGGATTCTTAATACATTACTTATACGGGATATACGTATATTTATCTTAAAAGGTCAAGCAATAAAAGCTGTAATAATAATAGCATTACCATTACTTTTCTATTTTTTGAATATTCGATTAATTGAAAGAAACAAATCATCAAAATATAATTTCATGAAGATATTTCCGGTTCCGGCTGTACAACATTTTGGAGCTAGAGCTAGAAAGGAAAATTTGTTGTTCGTTCCGCATCGTTTTCTGTTTTTGCCAAAAGTCCGAAGGAGATATCAACGTTGTTTGCTCAATCCAAAAGAACATGTTTGGATTTTATCGAGTTCTAAAACAAATCTGAATCAGAAAAATGATAGAATATCAGAGAAACAAGAAACAACAAGTTGGGAAAGCCTTTTGGAGAAGGAATCTAATGGCATCGAATGGGAGATTGATTCATCTTTTAATTCAATTCCAGAATATTGGGAACCTGAAACAGAACCTGAAAACCTTTATGAATGGCGGGAGTCATTACTTGGTGATAATCGAAGCAAAGTTGTTGAGGAAGCAGAACACAAACTCGAACAACTAGAAGTTGAACTAGTTCAAGCAGAAAAAGAATTTGCTATTTCTTCAGAACCAGAAGAAATCATAAAGATGAGAAGAAAACGAAGAATTGAAGAAGTCGAAAGCTACAAAGAAAGGCTACGAAGACTAAGGAAACTCCATGAGGAGGGAAAGAAAAGATTGGAGTTCTTGGAACAAGAAAAAAAAGAAAAAATATTACAAGAAGAATCAGATCAAGCAAGAGAATCTTTTCCCTTTTCAGAGACGGAAGTTTTTCAAACGTTGTTTGATCCTTTGTTAATAGATGAATCATGTATAAGTATTAATTATAGCAATAAACCGAGTGAAAAATTCAAATTGTTGAAAGGGCGACAAGATGCTTTTCAATATTTCAAGGGATTAGAAAAGAATAAAATTGTTGATCTATGGAAGGTTAAAAAATTTCTTAAGAATCCTTCTGTCAATTATGATATTTTACCAGATCGCGAATGGAACATCAGAAAAGACTATATAAACCAATTCAATTGTATTCGATTTATGAAATCGAATTCATCTTCAAGATCTCCCTCATCTTGTGATCAAAAAAAAGAACAATTAGCATTAAACGATGATTTCCAATTAAAACAATTTGTTCTTAAAATAACAGACCAATTGACTTTATCAATAATTAAGCCTAATCTCTATTACCCTAATGATGAAATTGACCTAGATATCGATGATCGTGTGAATGAATTACATTTATTCAACCAGACTTTATTGAAGTCCTTCAATTCCTTCTTCAATTCCAGAAATGAATTAACGCATGATTCTTTCCTTCGGGTACTCAATATTTTTGAAAAAAAGAAAACATCAGAAGATGACAACACAAGACAACTAATATTGAATAAAATATTGAGTAGATACAAGATTCAAGCTAACGAGCATGTTGAAATTGAAAAAGCATTTATGAGATTCGATTTCTTGAAGAACGTATTGGCACCTGTTGTATCAAAATCTGATTTGAATGAATATTTCTTAAAGGATTTTATATTAAAGGATTTACAATCGTTCCAGAAGTATTATTTTTTGGAATACCATAAATACTATATGGAATTACAAAGATACTCTTTGGAATTACAGAAAGTATTGAATAAGAATTTACAGAAAGTATTGAATAAGAATAAATACTCTTTGGAATTACAGAAAGTATTGAATAAGAATAAAGACTATTTGGAACTACAGAAAGTATTGAATAAGAATAAATACTATTTGAAATTACAAGAATACTCTTTGGAATTACAGAAAGTATTGAATAAGAATAAATACTATTTGGAATTACAGAAAGTATTGAATAAATACTATTTAGAATTAGATAAGACATTCGATAAATACTCTTTGGTATTTCATGAATACTATTTGGAATTACAGAAAGTATTGAATAAATACTATTTAGAATTAGATAAGACATTCGATAAATACTCTTTGGTATTTCATGAATACTATTTGGAATTATTGACTAAATACTCTTTGGTATTCCATAAATACTCTTTGGAATTACAGAAAGTAGTGAATAAGAATAAATTGGAATCACAAAAAGTATTGGATGAATACTATTTGGAATTACATAACTATTTGGGATATTTCTATGTGGAATTCCATAAATACTATATGGAATTACAAAGATACTCTTTGGAATTACAGAAAGTAGTGAATAAGAATAAATACTATTTGGAATTCATCTATTTTCTCAAAATATTAAGTCGCAATTTGAATAATGTAACGCAAGATGCAATTAACCAGCATTCATCAAGTTGGATAATGCGTCAGAAAGAATGTTTGGATCGCCCTATTTTTCGACCTGTTCAGATTAGAAATCCAAAATTTTTAAACACTTTTGTATTATCCAAAAAGATCGAATACTTCCAACAAAGAGTAGAATATCTCTTGTCCATTTCCAAACAAAACAATTTAAAAAAGAGAGTGTTAGATCCAATTGAATTATCGATTAGTCAACATTGGTGTTGGTTTGGGGATCCCAATCAAATTTGTGAATGTGAACTTGATAGGGTGATCTCGAAGAAAATGAATCATTCGAAGATTCTCTGGGACAAGCTTAATGAAAATGTTTGGGGCAAGCTTAATGAAAGCACAAAATATAAATCAATTCCTAATCTTGAATCCAAACAAACATTAAATGAGAAAAAACCGATAATTGAATTTATTATTGACTTCTTTGATAATGGAAAAAATTACATGGAATTATTGGAACTATTTAATAACGCGGGTCTTTCGACAATATTTGATAATCAAGACAATTGGTTGAATCCTTTAAAACTCTCTAATCAAAATTCATTGAGAGCTGCTTTTGACAAAGCAAATACCTTTGAATTTTTAGATTATTTACACCGTCCTCGTCTTTTTTATAAAAAAAGATTGGCTTCTTACATGGGAAGGATTCATATCAAAAATAAGAATGTAACATATGGACAATTATTAAATTTAGTTTTCATTCCTAACAATCTGGTTTCTTCGTCTATTAGCGAAATGAGAGCTATGTACTCAGAGAAAGAAACTATCTCACTCATAAAGTCACAAGTCAATATATTATTGGATAAATATTTATGTGACAAAGTGCTAATTCATGATTTGCATAAATCGTCTAATTTCTTTGATAAATTGAATTCTATTATTCGTAGAAATATCAATTTCTCGATTGAAGATATTTCTAGAACTCCTTTAATAAGCCTACAAATTGTCAATTTTGACAAAAACTCTTGCTATCCTTTTTGTTCAGATTTAGAGGAAAAGACCTCTAGCCAGTATTCTCAAAATAGTTTTAGTTCAAACATAGATCTTATTCAAACTCAATCTTATCAAGATGATCTATTGTCCGAAATATCTTTGCGAATGAATCAATTTGCAGAAAAAGCAAAATATAGTTCAACAGTAAAAGATGAAGACAAAGCTATAGGTGACTTTATGGAAGACGAAGAGTTTATGGAATTCAAATCCATAGGTGACTTTTTTGATAAAGAAAAACTAAAGTTAGTGTTTTCAAAACTAAAGTGTTTTGGAATAATTTCTTTTAATCAAAATAAAATCAATATTCTTTTTGATCAAATCAAAATAAATAGTCATTTTGAGAAATGGGGTTTGTTTCAAACACATAAGTCATGGTTGTGGTTTTTTACTTCCACAGGGTGGAAATATACTAAAAATATGTTTTTTACTCTTTTTTCGGAAATAGAAATAATAACAGAAATAATACCAATAAATAATATTAATCAGTTGGTATCAATCCGGAGCAATATTAGGCAAAATTGGAATCACAATTTGAATATTTTGTGGGCACTTTGTCATCAATTTTGGAAAGTTCTAAAGTGGGAATTTAGAGATAAAATTGATCAAATTATCACAATATTGAATGATCAAATTCTCATAATATTAAATGATCAAATTCTCCCTATATTAAATGATCAAATTCTCCCGATATGGAATGATGAAATTCTCCCTATATTCAATCTTATGTTATCCCGCTGGAAAATTGACGAAATACTGCAAGAAACAAATGAAGACATACTTAGATACGCACTTCGGGGAAAGGATCTCCAAATATCATTTGATGTATGGAAATATATACAAAATGTTCGGGAATACGATATTTTTCTTTATATCTTCATTGGGTTTTTCTTTTATATTTTCTCCATAATTCTTTTAGCGTTGATTGAGTTCTATAGGAACTTCTATCTCATCAGAGTTTTGCAGTATAATCCCTCCTGCTTTGAGGGAGTAGGAGAACTGATTAGATCTTATAGAGGGCTTAGAGATTTTTCTAATTTAAGTTGGTATGGTTCTTGGCTTACATTTGTGGACTATATCGAGCTGGACTCGGATCCTGATGATATAGGATTATTACTACTATTGAAAATTTGGTATGTCAAAAATATTCAATGGTTGCGGCCGCGTTTTCTAAAATGCTGGAGATATAACTCACTTATAAAAACAATTTTGTACGAATTTGAAGTGGATGACTTTTTTTTGAGAGAAAATCGATTGTTTTTACTACAAGACAAAATCTCTCAATTTGAATCGAAATTAACCCCCCCTATTGGTTTTTTTCATGAATTTGGAAAAAAAGAACAGCCAGGACTTCTTTACTTTCGATATTTAGCTGAATTTATTCAGAGAGGCCTAACTCATAGAATAGGCTTAATGAATTCCGAATTCAATTCATTGTTTTTAGCAGAAATACCGATTTTCGCTGCTTTTTATCAGAAGATGACTTCCGCCCCAATTCGCTCATTCTTATATGACCACGTGAGATTTTACCCGCTCTACCCAGTACCGTCCTTTTCGAATCGAATTTTATTGATAGGGCCTAAGGACACTGGACGATCCTACTTGGCTAAAAGTTTAGCAGCAGATTCTTATTTACCTTTAATAAGAATATCTCCTAAAAGTTTTTTGAGGCAGCAAAAACTTCTGTCTCGCTATGAACCCGAGTATACATCTTCAGCTAAACAATCATACCTTGAGCATGAAAATATCCTCAGGTCTCTCGGCTGGTCAGGCAGGCCAAAAGAGATAGATGAGAAGGAGTACTATGATGAAAAACCTCATAAGATTTTGTATGATCGAGTGAATAATCCTAACCCTCCAGAGTATTTTTCGAGAAGAGTAATCCAATTCGTATTTGCACTCAAATTGGCAAAATTGATGTCTCCTTGCATCATATGGATTCCAAGCATTCATGAACTGAATGATTACTTTTATCTTATTGCATTATTGGTAGAGCTCCTTGGGGATCATTCGATTGATGGTGAAAAAGAAACCACCATCAAACAAAATATTGTTGTTATTGCCTCAACTGAGATTCCAAAAAAAATTGATCCAGTTCTAATAAGTCCTCCTCGTAGTAAACGAAGATTCGATACATTTATCAATACTAGAAAGTTGCCTGCCCCATGTCGAGAAAAAGAATTGCCTTTGCTTTTACGTAACAAAGGGCTCTACTTGAAAAAAGAATGGAACTGCTATGATGAATTTGGATTAACTACCAAAGGCTTTACTACGCGAGATCTAGCAAAACTTGCTGATGACATATTTCGAATTAGCATGAGCCAAAATACTTCAGCTATAGACAATGATATAATTGGAGTAGCTTTGTATAGATTAAATTGGGGTCCTTGCAATTATGATCTGAAGTTCAGTGAATTTTTTAAAGGACTTCCTTATAAGATAGGAAAAGCCATTATACAAAATAAACTAACGTATTTAAAAAATTCTATAAGGCTTAATCTAGATTTCGAGAGTCGAAGGGCACACTATTTGCATCAATGGTATTTAGAACCTTCAATTGCCGGAACAGTTGCGAAAGAGTTCACCGTATTCTATCATATTTTGGGTTGCTTGGCCGGATCAGTAGCGCAAGATTGTTGGTTTTTATCAAATGGAGAGAATTCGGATAATCCTTTTGATCGTTTCATTGAAAATGATTTCATTCTAGCTTCGAGTCTCTTACAGGGTCTTCTGGAAGAATTTCCATCGTTGCCAATATATCGGGGCAATTCTGATTACATAACAATTGCTCCTCAGTTCAAAAAAGATATGATGCAAAAAGGATTATCTTCTATACTAGATAAAATCGTTTTATCTAAAGAATTAAGAAATTCCTACGGGGAAGAGGACGAAACTCCTATAGTTGGTGATTCTAGGACCTGGCGTTTTAGTTTTATTCGCAGCAATCGATTTGAGCATATAAAAGATATAACAATAGAAAATCCATTATTGGATTATCTTCACCTGTTTGGAGGGTTTCAAGAAAGACCGACCCGTCTTTCTAGCTTATATTGGAAGAAATTTCTAATGTCTGGCCCCGACTTCCGGCCTGTTTATGATAAGAAGGACGATATTGTAGAAAGAAAGACAGCTGCTTTCTGGGAAGCAAAATTATTATACAAAAAGTTTCAAAGGATGGGAATATATCAATTTGACACAGAAGAGTATGCAATGGAGTATAAACCTTTAAATACACCAATAATCTGTCTAGCTCGTCGATTTCTTTGGGATCCCGTGAGTATTCGCTTAAGCAATAAGCACTTTTCTTTTGAACCAAGAGAACTTTTTGATTCTAAAGAACTTGTGAAGAGCATTTATCTTACTTATTCTTCAACAAGAAAGCTAAATATCAGTATGAAAACAACATTGAGGGCTATTCGAAAGCGTAAAAAGGTGAGAAAAATAGCCCTAGGAATAAAAATTCAGACTAATGATGACGATTTACCTCTTAATATTAAAATGGAAGAAAAAGAAAATTTTGAAACTTTCAAACGCTTTCAAGAAATTGGTATCCGATTGAGACGTGTATTACCTTATCGCCAATCGGTGATAAATGAATGTTGGTTCCGTGAAAAAACACGGGATGATAAATTTAAAGAACGTTTGCTCAAGGGAGAAAGGGAAAATATAGATTTATTATCTAATGAATCTCTTACTTATAAAACTCTATCCGAAAGTTATGATTATTTATCAAATTTATTCTTCTCTAATAGAATGTTATTTAAACAAATGATCGATACATTATTAAAAACAAAATGGCTTTCTACGAATGCCATTGATTGTTTATTGGCGGAAGGATTAAATAAAAATAAAAAAGCCTAGATCTTTCATTCATTTTGTTCAAATTTGATCGGTCCGAATTTTGCCTTCAAAATTTTTTCAAAAAATCGAATTGCTAAATGTTTAATAATTCAATTTAGCAATTCGATTTTTTGAAATGACTATCACTTGCCATTTTGAGAATTTCATGATATAATATATCTAAACAATAAGATTGTTTTTGATTTGATTTTTTTGAAATGACTATCACTTGCCATTTTGAGAATTTCATGATATAATATATCTAAACAATAAGATTGTTTTTGATTTGATTTTTTTGAAATGACTATCACTTGCCATTTTGAGAATTTCATGATATAATATATCTAAACAATAAGATTGTTTTTGTATGCCTTGAAGAGGATTTGAACCCCCACGCTTTTAGCACGACATTTTGAGTGTCGCGTGTCTACCATTCCACCATCAAGGCATTCATTCTATTTCATCGAATATTTGTATTGTAATAGAATTTATGTATTGTAATAGAATTTAGTTCAATAGTGGAAGAGAAAGTGGATCGGATAGAATATATGTTTTATTTTCTATTTAATAAGTCAATAGTCAATTTTGGATATGTTGATTAACATAAAACATATAATCAATTAATAAGTTAATAATCAATTTTGGATATGTTGATTAACATAACACATATAATCATCGTGTTTAGATTCTTGTTGAGGAGATTCGGCAGGTAGGACACATATATGAGATAAGTAATGATATACTTATAGTGCTATCATATACCAAAAATGATCTATGGTAAGATATTGATCTATGTAATACAGTTAGGGAGTAGATTCGATGTTGTCGTTAATCTCTGTATATAGATTTGGAATGTTATCTAATGATCTATCTAAGACAGTTTCTAAATATTCCATGAAATAGAAATGAAATAGGTTAGTAATCTACTTCCATTGAAAAATTGTCATATTCAATATAAAAAATGATCCTAATGTTATGTTTAATAACGTTAAAATCATAGTCGCATGAATGAATAATTATCAATATGAATGAATATAATTATCAATATGAATGAATAATTATCAATAACAATTATAGTATAGCCTAAGTAGGAGGATAACTTAACTATGTATCATTACATCATACCGTGGGTTCAAAGATCGACACCGATTCTATTATTTGGGGTTTATTCTGATTTTTACAATATACGTATAGCCTGAGGGCAAGGAGGAAAATTATGTATCATTACATCATACCGTGGGTTCAGGGATCGACACCGATTCTATTATTTGGGGTCTATTATGGTTTTTTAGCCACATTGCCAATTGGCCCGGCCCAGATGTATTTTATTCGATCGATGTTAATTCAGAATAAAGTCATCGACAACAGAAAAATTGTTCCTGCAGGGAATTTTGTTCTTAGTGGTTCTTTTGTGGCACAACTGGTGGTCTTCTCATCCATATACGTAGCGCCTATTTATGCGAGTATTTGGAAACCCCATTTGATGACAATCATGCTTGTTCCCGTTCTATTTTTTCTTATTTTTCAAAGATCTTTGATTCGGAGATACCCTTGGCTTCAAAATCCGGCGGTAGAATTTTTTATTGGAGTCGCTTTACAACTGCTAAACCCCGCCCTTTTCGGTAAATCTATCTATACTCGATTAATCAATCTGATGCTATTCAGATATAGCGGAAACTTTTTATTTCTGCTGAGTACTGCAGCCGGATGGTTGAGCGGACAAATTCTTTTTGTCAAAATCACGAAAATTTTTTGTTCACGGGTGGAAAATGATGTTCCCTTACAAAGGGAAAGAAGAGGAGAATTTTTTTTCTTCAGTTTTCAAATCCTGTTCTTCGGCTATGCCATGCTGGCATGCTACGGGAGGAATCCTTCTCTCATCGCTACTAAGTTGAATGATTCAAGGACGTTCATTCAAGGTCCTCGAGAAGAACGGGAAGAACTATCATTAGAGTTATCTGATAAGAAAAAATCTTTTCAGAGTGAGCTAAAGTCACCTAACAAGAAAAAAAAACATAAGAAACATAAGCCTGAGACTCCTACTAATACTGAAAAAAATGAGGAGAATGTTAATAAGCCGTCCATTCCTTTGCCTTCTTCTTTTAAAACCATTCCTTTGCCTTCTTCTTTTAAAACGTTAGTCAAAATTTTAAAAGATCAAGTGATAGTGGAGGCTGACAAAGAGAAAATATCACCTTTTCTAATCAAAAGGTGGCCATTAATATTGTTTGATTCTAATCGGTTTAACGACCCCCTTCGATACGTGAGTATAGGAGATTATATTCTGCGTGGCCCTGTGAGGAGCCAAGTTGCTGAATATTTCTTCGATGTTTGTCTCAGTGATGGCCATCAAAAAATTTCTTTCACAGCTCCGCCAAGTATCTCTTTTTTTGCCAAAATGGCAAGCTTGGGTGATCAAAGTCTTGATTCAAATCAGGATCACCTTGATGAATGGATAGAAAAAAAATGGGAGAGGAAAACTTCTTTAGGCGAAGAGCTTGAAAATAGGGTGAGAGCTCTAAGCAATGGATCTCCTTTTGTCAAAATTCTTGAAAAAAAAATGAGATTTTCAAGAACAAAAGATAAAAAGCGTCTTTCAGAAGTTGATGATCCTTTACTTAGCGGGCCATTCCGTGGGTCAATGAATCAATATCAATTTAAGTCGCCTTGGATGCTATATTCAGAGGAATACTTGAAAGAGCAAAAACAAAAAAAGAAACTGGCAGAATCTAAGAACCAGGATTCTACCAATAAGAACCATGATTCTACCAATACGAACCGTGATGATTCTACCAACCGACTTTGTCGATTTTCTTTAATTCGACCAGAAAATAAAGAAAGAATCGTTCAACCGCGAATCAAACTTATTTCCAAATGGTGGATAGAGAAAATTCGTATGGTCTTATTAGAAGAACAGAACAGAAGAAAATGGTTAGATGAATCTACTTTGGAGGACTTAAAGAATAAATATGAGAAAATTTATCCTAAAAATTTATCTTCATTAGAATATGTTTTCAACACATTGATCCCGGCGCCTTTAAAGGAAAGAATAGAAAAAGACATTGCTTCTTGCGAGAAAAAATTGTTAACAAATTATTTGTTGCATATTTTTCTTGAAACTACGGGTCCCAAATGGGAGTTGCTTCTGAGTGCTCTTCCTACCGAGCAGGCTTTCCTTTATGAGCGACTTTTTTTTATTAATTCGGACGAATTCTCAGACTCTCGAGTATCTATGGATATTGAAATAGAAATATCAGAGAAGGATATTCTGAAAGATTTCGGAGCAGATATTTTAGAAGAGGAACTGCCTTCTTCTAATAAGGAACATACTAAGGATAAAAAACATAAGAGCGATAAATCAAATATTCATCTTGATGAATATTTCTTTGAAAAAGAACGATCTGAGCAAGATATGAGAGATTTCGCAGACTTTCATGAACTTTATGTCCTTTATAGCAAATTAATAGAAAAGGACAAAACCCGTCTTGATGATTACGAACCTCGAATCCGAGATTTTAACAGGTTTGTTGTTCCTAAGTTACCTTCTACTCTATTATCTGGAGTTCACGACCCTATAGCTGTCAAAGATTGTCTCGAAACTCGCCCAAAAAAAGCTCGACAGTTAATAATTATAAAGCCCTTTGACAAGCTCGCTGAACTGGAAAGACAAAAAAAAGAGGCGGAAGAACAAGAAAAGAATGAGGTCTTAAAAGGGTTGTTTAAACCTTTAAAAGAAAAAGCTCTTGAAGAAGAAACTCTTGAACAAGAAGAAGCGGACAAGGGGGAGGATGAAGAAGAGGAGGATCTTCAATCCAAAGATATATACGTCTTTAGTTATCCTTATGAAGGAGATTTTCGTCGAGATTTGGTAAAAGGAGCTGTCCGTTTTCAACGACGAAAAGTTTCAGCAATCAACCATTGGATACCGAGACCAGAGTCGATTCTTTTCGGGAGACTAAAATCAATGACTCAGAAGTCACATAACAAACCCGTGCCTAAGAAGGACGAGAAAAAAAGACTAACTGCAAGATCGCAAAGAATTTACAACAAATTTTTGGAAAGACGCGAAAGACGAAAAGAAGATCGTCGCCGCCGAACACAGCAAATCTTCGACGGGGAAGTGATTCACTATGTCAGAGCTACTCTCTTGTTTACTCATACGTATCTCAGAAAACGAGTGTATTTCCCTATTTTGATAGCAGCTAAAAATATTGGTCGTACTTTACTGTTTCAAGTTCCCGAATGGGAGCAGGATTGGTTCAACTTGGAAAAAGAATCATATCTCAAATGTAATTATGATGGATATGAATTGACGGACCCGGATGTCCCGAAAAAGTTCCTAAAAGAGTACATCAAAGAAGGTATTCAAATCAAGATTGTATATCCTTTTCGCTTAAAACCTTGGTATGAACCTAATGAAATTGAAAAAAAGACAACAGGATACTTAACTATCTATGGTACAGAAATTGAATCACCTTTTGGTAATCCACCAGACGTGCCTTCTTTTTGGGAACCTATTGGCGAATGGATTTGGAATTATACGTCCGATCGGGCAAAACCTATTATCGAACCTACCCGCGAATTGATACAATTCATAGAAAAGAAGAGTGCGGCGATAAAGGAAAAGGCTGAGATGATAAAGGAGAGGGTTAGATCAAAGATCAACCTAGATACTAGGAAAGAAAAAACGATTCGTACTAAGCCTACGTCTAAAATGATTCGTACTAAGCCTACGTCTAAAATGATTCGTACTAAGCCTACGTCTAATATTCAATTTTCTTTAGAAATAGTAGAAGATGAACCATTTTCAATCCAGATGAAACAAAATTTGGATATTCCAGATCCAGATGATTGGACAATCACAATGAATGATCGAATCAACCAAATGAATGAAGAGTACCGCTTCAATCTAGATATTTATAATAAATTGAAAGCTGATTTTAAACAGAGAATGGATCAACCTTCTCCTAACATAAAATCCAAATTGAAAAAAGAGTGGATTCGCATCAAAATTTGGCGTTCGTTCTTACAAAAGAAAACTATTCGCTTCATCAGGAAAAAATTGCCGTTTTTTATGAAAGTTATTCATTTTAGGGTGAAACTACTATTTATTGATCTCAAAATAAGTATGTTCAATATGATCGAGTCAAATTTGGAATTTTGCATGCAATTGAGTAGAAGTTTTGAAACAATTCAAAAAATATTCAATAGCAATCATCCAATTAGCAAAAACGTCGAATCCAAATGCCAAGGAAAAGTCGAATCCAAATGCCAAGGAAAAGTCGAATCCAAATGCCAAGGAAAAGAAATTTCCCAAGCGTACGTTTTTCATCAAATATGGAAAGAAATAAGAAATATGAAAGGATTATGTGTGAAGGATTTAATCGAATCAAGAGCATCGTCTCCTTTTATAAAAAAAAATGTGAAAGACTTTTTGGACTCACAAGGAATATTGGATTGCAAGCATCCTGGAGAGTTAACGATTAACCATTGGAAGCAATGGTTAAAATGGTGTGCTGGCTACAGAATAGATCCGCGCAGAAATAAAAAACGTAAACATGTTATTGGCAACCGGTTGGGATGGACTGAATTTGCATCGTTTTTGGGAGAGAAGCGCTTTGCCACTTTTATGGCACGACTGAAAAATCGGATCAAACGTCATAGATATGATCTTTTGGCATATAGTTATCTGGATCATATGAAAGAGAATAATCACGGACCCGCAATTCAATATATACCGGAACCAGATTATCAAGCTATCACTAATTTGAAAAATCCCGGTTTTTCCAAGAAGAAGAAGAAGAAGAAGAAGAAAAATGATTCTTCTTGGAAAAAGTTTTTTTCTTCCAAAAAGAAAAAAAAGAATTGTGATTCTTCCACTTCCAAATCCAAAAAGAGGAATGTCGATTTTTGCGCGGCAACTAAAAAAAACTATTATAAGAAAAGTCGATATTACAAATTCCAATTCTGGTTGTTCCCAGATCTTAGAAAAAAAATCAAAAATGCAAACAAACTTGGTGACGTTTTTCCTCCGAATATCATAAGAAGGCAGATTGAAGAAATGTGGAAATTTCGAGAAATCCAAATACCAAAAGATTTTGATGTTGATGCTTTCGTTATAGAAAGTCTTCGAAAGCAAGAAGAGGAAAAGCGAAGAAAAGCCGCGGCTGCTCAAGAACTTAAGGAAGCCCGAAGAAAACGAAAAGAGGAGAGAACTCAAATAAGAGAAGCACGACGCAAAAAATTAGAATCGGCCACTTCTCCAGAAGAAGTCGAGAGATTGACAAGGACATTCAAACTAGAAGATGACCTAAACAAGAAGGAAAGAAGGAAACAAGCAAAGAAAAGACTTCTCAAGGAACAGAGAATTAGACAACAAGCAAAAATAGCTGCCCAAAAAGCTAAAGAGCAGAAAAGAGAAGAGAGGAGACGTAAATTGGCGGAATTAAATCGGAAACGTAAATCTTCAAAAAGACAAAACAAAAAATTCAAAGATTTTCTAGTTCAAGACTTCTGTAATATTTATTATCCAAAACTCAATATTGATAAAATCAATATGGAAAAAGAAGAAGTCCGACTGGCACTAAAGGAAATTATTTTGAGACAAGATGCTAAGAAAGCGTCACAGAGTGATAAGAAAGCATGGGACCGAGTTAAATCAAAATTGGATGAGAAATACCAAAGAGGAGACGATGAGAAATACAACGAACGCTCCGAAACCAAGACCAAACCCAAGAAAGCCGATGAACAAGAGATAGATTTCAGAACTGCCAAAACTGAATATCTGAAACAACAGAGACGCTTGCAACGGGAGGCAAAACGCCTTGAAAGGGAGGAACAGTTAAAAGAGGAGATGAAACTTGAGGGAAAAGAAGGAGTGGAATTAGAAAAAGACAGATTAGCCTATCGGGAAATGGCAACAAATATTTATACTTGGGGAATGAAATACGAGCTCGAAAAACTACCTCTAACTCCTTGGGTTACCAAGTTCAGAAATGCGGCTCGTTTTTTTGATAGGAAAAAATTAGGCGGCGAAACTGAGGTAGCCAATTTACTTCTTCCATATGCCGAAAACGGAGATCTTGACTTCGAATTATTGGACACTGTATTGTATCTCAAAAGTATCTTCCCGAAACATAATGATATACGCAGAGTTTTTTGCGAGGCAGCCCGAAGATCTATGCCACTTGTACCGGGGTACTTTAATGACCGATTCTTTGTATATAAAATGGCAAGTCTTTTATTCAAACTAAAGAAGAAAAAGATAAATGTCAATCTTTTTGATAGATCTCGATCTCGACGACGAACAAATGAAAAAATTTCAAGTTCTTTCATTTTCGAAGATCTTTTCCTTCCAAGACGTCGCAGAGAATTTCGAATTTTGAATCTTTTGAATCTGGAAAACCATTTGGATGAGAGTGTAAGATCCAGTAGTCAAGATGACCAAGGTCTAATGAAAAAAAACGAACATCTGATCGTAGATACAAGGCAAAAGATAAGACGTTTTCTTTGGCCTCGTTATCGATTAGAAGATCTTATTTGCATGAATAGATTTTGGTGGAATACCAATAATGGTAGTCGATCTGCTATGTTGAGGGTACGCATGTATCCTAAAATAGATCATTGGGAACATATTACAAATAATTTGTATTTTCTAAAGCTAAAGCACAGTTTTATTTCGATAAGAGAGACTGTTCAAAAATTTGGAAATCATGCCAAAAGTTTATTGGGTACGAAACAGTCGCCGGTTGCTGGACATAACGAAGCTCTAAATGAAGTAAAGTATAAAAAAGAGGACTCTTTTTGCAGCATAAGTTCGTCCCTTCCTTCTGACCCCTCCCCGTACAATGAGCTTCTTGCGATACTCAGAAAGATAATAAGTGAGCTTATAGATTCTCTTAGGGAATGGATAGGTTCACTTTTGTCCAAGCTTAGAGATTCTATTATGGAATGGATAAGTTCACTTTTGTCTCAGCTTAGAGCTTTTCTTATCAAACGGATAAGTTCGCTTAAAGATTTTATTATCAAATCGATGAGAAAACTTTTCTTTAAACTGAAGAAACTGAGAAAATGGATAGATCAGAAACGGAGAAAATGGATAGATCAGAAACGGAGAAAATGGATAGATCCGCTCATCAATAAGTTTAAAACTGAACGTATCAACTTTATAAGGTTTCTTAGAAACCTTATAAATGAAAATAGAGGGAAACTCGTCAAATTTCTACGCTTCCTGAGAGATATAATAAACGAACTAGCATTTAAGCTAGACAAATATAAGCTAGAAAAACCTAGACGTTTAAGTCGTTGGGATAAAATCCAAAACCGTTGGAATAAAATCCAAAACTCGAAGCTTTTTTCTTTTCTTCAAAAATGTTTTTTTATACATAACTGTTTTAGTATCTGTCTTTACTTGATTGAACTTTGGAGGGAACTGTAAAAATCAGTTATATGGCTGGTTGCTTTAGTAAGTTACTAAAGCAACCAGCCATAGCTATGTAAGCCTATTCCCAATAAATCAACGCCCAAATAACATGTCCAAACTAGAATAAATCCTAGAGAAGCAACAATCGCCGGTTTTTGTCCTTTCCAACCCCTGTTTATTCTAGTATGTAAATATATTGCAAATAGAATCCAAGTTATTAATGCCCAAGTTTCTTTTGGATCCCAGCTCCAATAAGATCCCCATGCTTCGTTGGCCCATACTGCCCCGGAAAGTATACCTATAGTTAAAAGAGAAAATCCTAGACCAATAGTACGATAACTGAATTGATCTAATTGGTTAGTAAAGACCCATTTACGATAATTTCTAAGTGAAAGGTAAAAAGTCTGTTTCAATTCTTTTTTTTCTTGGTCGCGTGAATACCAATTGAAGAAAAAAGAATTTTTCACATTAAGAAAAATCTTTTGATTCAAAATCTTTTGATTTATTTGGGATGCAATGACCAATAAAGATATGGATGATAGGGATCCACATAAAAGAGTTGCATAACTGAGCAATATCATACTTACATGCATCATTAACCAATGAGATTGTAAAGCAGGTACTAACATTGCAGATTCTTGCATTTTATCCGGAAGACCTAAAGTAGCAAAACCATGAGTTAACATAGCACTTGGCGCGGTGATTGCACCTAACCACCAAGCATACTGGCCCCGTAGTTGTATAACTATATGAATCATGGAGGAAGTCCATGAAAGGAACATGAATGACTCATACAAATTACTTAACGGTAAATGCCCCGAATAGAGCGAACGGGAAATTAATACTCCCGTTATACAAATACACGTCACTATCATGCCCTTTCCTCCTGAATTACTTAGTTTTTCACTTCTATAAATTAAGGTTCCCCAATAAATAAGAGTAATCACAAAAGTAAGAGAAAAAGAGACATGAGCTGATATATGTTCGAGAGTTATAAATATCATAATAAACCCATTTATTTTTGAATATAGGATTCGTTTCGTAAGAAAAAGATCAAATCGATTGATATGTAATAAATCATATTGACATAGATCGAACAATGATAGTCATTTACTATATAGGTACTCCATATAGAATAGATATCGAGAGATATTAGATATGGAAGGGATACTAACCTATAGTATCTTATTAACAATAATGCCGCCACTCGGATTCGAACCGAGATGCTCTAGCGCTGCTGCCTAAGAACAGCGTGTCTACCAATTTCACCATGGCGGCTTTTTTCTCATATATCTAATATATTCTATCTGACTATCTTGTTTGCGAGGCTGCTCTGCTAATACAAATACAAAAATAGCCTAGTTGTTCCTATTCAATATCCCACGTTCGATGTTGGTCATTATAACGGAGTATGACGCAGTTTGGTAGCGTGCCACTTGGGGATGGTGGACGTCGTAGGTTCAAATCCTTCTGCTCCGAAACCCATAACTAACTTTTGAGGAGATAAAGGCTGCTCAGGCCAGGAAGGCCTAGTAGGATACTCACTATCCTTGGGGTCTTTACCATGACCAATTTCATGGTCATCATCATGACCAATTTCATAGTCATCATGACCAATTTTATAGTCATCATCATGACCAATTTCATCGTGATTCTCACTAGAATCATTGTCCTGACCAATTTGATAGATATGATTATAGATATCATTATTGTCATGATGATAGATATCATCATTGTCAGAACCCTTTTGATGGTCCTTATCCTTGTTATCAAAAGACCATAGATTTGGAAAAAACAGTCCCAGTCCTTCTCCGCCTATTTCATCGATAAGAAAAACATCTCTTGCGTCCCCTGGTTCCAGAAAAATATCTCTTTCTAAGAGACTTTCAATTAGTTCGGGTTCTTGCCTTGTCCTTCTTATATAAGTTTCCAAAATATAAGTCCGCAATAGGCCCATAAACTCTGCATCGGAGCCGGATTCGTCGTGGCGACGACGATCATAAGGAGACATATGAGGTTGATGAATCATCATACGACCATTTTCGCTTAATACTCGTTTAGTAAGCGCCCCTCCGTGTAGAAGGAAAGCTCCCATTGAAGCATTTAACCCGAAGCCTGCTGTAAAGACATCCCCTGTTACGAAATGCATAACATCATAAACAGCTACTCCCTGTAGCATTCCTCCACCTCGACAGGAAATAAAAAACATGAAGTCTTTTGTTTGATCTTCTTGATTTAAATAAATCATGCATTTCATTATTTGGTCAGCAGGTTGTTTTTCTAGCGCTCTACCTAAAAAAAGGTATCTTCCAAAAAAGAGTCTGTAATATAGTTCCACCCACATTTCCTGTTCTTGGAGGTTTTGTTCTTCTGGTTTTTTTTCTTCTGGGTTTGGGTTTTCTTCTGGGTTTGGGTTTTCTTCTGGGTTTGGATTTTCTTCTGGGTTTGGATATTCTTCTGGGTTTGGATATTCTTCTGGATTTTGGTATTCTTCTGGGTTTTGGTATTCTTCTTGGTTTTGGTATTCTTCTTCGTTTTGGTAGTCTTCTTGGTTTTGGTATTCTTCTTGGTTTTGGTAGTCTTCTCCTTCTTCTTCTCCTTCTTCTTCTCCTTCTTCTTCTCCTTCTTCTTCTCCTTCTTCTCCTTCTTCTTCTCCTTCTTCTCCTTCTTCTCCTTCTTCTTCTCCTTCTTCTTTTCGTCCTTCTTGTCCTTCTTTTCCTTTCCCGTCCCCCAGATATGGAACGTCCCCCAGATATGGAACTTTTGGAATGTTCGTTAAACTCAAGCTCATTACATACTTACTTACATACTTACTTATATACATACTTACTTATTTACTTACTTATTTACATACATCAAAAAAGCTACATATCATCTTCTTCTTCCGAATAAATAAGAAGCTGTATAGATATTAATACAAATTCTACTACCTAGGTATTATAGTATAATACATCCTTCATGATTTTTTTTGTCTACTCTCTATTATTGAAATAAAATATATTATTAAATAAAATAGAAAAATCTTTACATATTCTTCATTATTATTATTTGTCTATTTGTATTGAATAAATAGACAAATCTATTTATTCAATTTTTTATTATTAAAGCGAAAAAAAAGCTAATCTCATATTCTTTTTTTGGGATTGGACAATATAGTATTATTTTCGAGATCTTCTTCATCTGCTAAGAAAAGAATAAAAACCCTTGGTTTTTTTCCATTATGAGTTCTGTCGGTAGGTCCGGGATTGGTCCCGTTGCTATCATCCCATTCTTCTCACCGAAAAAGCTCTTTTAAAGAATCTCGTTATTGATATCTTGAGTCGCTTTTATCATCTATTTTGAAACAAAAAATCAATATTTATGGGTCTTTTTCTGGTGCTTTCGCATTTTTTTTTAAGAAAAAAACGTTGATCATTTGCTGCTTAGATTGCAACAGAAGAACAATTTTGAGTTTGTTTGAGAGATTCATATCTTATATGACCGATGACCACTCTATTCGTTGTTTCTAATGGTATAACATTATAGTTGTTTCTAATGGTATAACATTATAAGTTAATGGTATTACAAATAACCTGTACGATTCTACATAAGAAAAACTTAATGTCATAATAAAGCATGATGACTAATAAACATACTAATGTATGAATCCAATACGGAAGTAATAATGGTTTAGATAGAGTCTAAACCGGTAACGCTAAATAGAATTAAAATGCCGACTATTCAACAACTGACTAGAAATGCGAGACAGCCGATAAGAAAAAGAAAAAAATCTCCTGCTCTTCGAGGATGTCCTCAACGGAAGGGAGTATGCGCTAGGGTGTATGTGCGACTCGTTTGGATCAGAAGCTGAAACGGACCAGGAAATTGAACAATAGTTTTCTTCTGTGAAAAAGTACAGATCTATCAGTTTCCTTGTACCGGGGAAAATGAAATTTATGGTTTAAATTGATGCAAATCCAATCACCTTTACGTAGGATGAAAAGCACTTCCTCATTGGTAGCGAATGGTCATCAATCCATTGAGCGAGGAAAAAAAGTAATTTTAAAGAACATAAAGATTATGTTTATATTGCTGCGAGAACGGATAAAAGGTCAGCTATCTTGCGAACTCTCACAAATAGATGTCGTTACTGTATCTATAAATCTTTAGAGTCTTTATAATTCGGGGGGGAAGAGTAGAGCTAGAGATGGTAAAATATACAAGTTACCAAATACTCATCTCATATCTTAGGGCTCCGGCGTATAGAGAGGACCTTACCGTTAGAGAAATAACCATAGAAACGAAGAAATCCATAAGAGAAAAAGAAAAATAATAATAACATATATTGTATATTTATTATTTTGATTACTTAAATGATTACTTAAATGCAAGGTCCAATCCCCTGCCTACTTGGAAGGTGCCTAACTGAAAGGAATTATGGTTGGGAAGGTTAGAGTAGCAAAAGCCATTGGAGTCGTATATTTTATACATTAGAAAAATCAGTTTTATATTACTTAAAAGAAAAATGATTGATCAAAAAAGAGATTAGTCATCTATGAAGAATCAACGTCAATGACCAGAGTTAAACGTGGGCATATCGCAAAAAAACGTCGAAAAAAGATTCTTGCATTTGTATCAGGCTCTCGGGGAGCCCATTCAAAACTTTTTAGGACTGCTAACCAACAGAAAATGAGAGCTTTAGTTTCCGCTCACCGAGATAGAATTAAGCGGAAGAGAGATTTTCGTCGTTTGTGGATTACTCGGATTAATGCAGCATCCCGTGCTAATGGATTCTCCTATAATCAATTTATACAATTTTTATACAAAAGGCAGTTGCTTACAAATCGTAGAACACTTGCACAAATAGCTGTATTAAATAATAATTGCTTTTCTATGATGCTAAAAAAGATTCCTGTATTATGAAATAGTAACACCCAATCTCCCGGGGAAATCTTCCGGGAAACTCAAGACAGTGCGAAAATGAATTCGGAATGACTTGGGTAATCATTCTATTTTATTTATAGAAATAGAAAAAAAAAAAATCTGCACTATCTTTGTTAGATATCCCAGCTCGAATTAAATGGAGGAGTCTTAAGCTCTAATTACTTTTGAATTGAAAGAAAGAAAGGGTATCAAAGATAGAATACGAGCTTGTTTAATAGCTCTAGCTATTAAACGTTGTTTTTTCAACGTTAATCGATTCCTTCGACGAGATAATATTTTTCCTTGATCACTAATAAATCGATTGATTAAGCTAATATTTTTATAATCCATTTGCTCTCCAGGCTGAATTGGCGATAAACGTTTTCGAAAAGAATGCCGATTTAGAGAAAATCGCCTAGATGCATTTCGAAAAGATGACTTAGATCTATTTCTAAACTTAGATCTACTTCTCAATTTAGATCTACTTCTTAATTTATATCTATTTCTAAACTTATTAGATCTATTTTTAAACTTATTAGATCTATTTTTAAACTTATTAGATCTATTTTTAAAATATGGTTTATATGTATTCCGAAAAGATGGCTTCATTTTATTCATAATTTGTTTTATGAACCTTTCAAATACTATTTATTTTGTATTTTGTTTCAAAATATTTCGAAAAGAAATATTGACAGTGACATATTTTGTTAATATTATATACAAAAGATAAAAGATAAATATCTTCAATATATATATTGGGCAGAAATGTTAGATTGAATCTATTTTTTTATTTCTCCATGAATGGTATGCTTGTGACAAGAAGGACAAAATTTATTTAATTCTAATCGATCAGGAGTATTGCGGCGATTTTTTCGAGTCGTATATCTGGAAATACCCTTTGATTTTTTTTCAACACTGTCTTGAGTACAACTAGTACATTCTAAAGTAATCGTTATTCTTACATTTCCACCCTTGGCCATATAACTTACTTTTGGTATTGTATCTACTTCTTTTCAATTTGGAAAAAAAAGAGAAGAAAGAGAAAGGGATAAAAGTTGTCTTAAAAATGATTAAAGATTTTATTACGAGAATGAATTAAGTAATAAAATCTTTAATTAAAGATTTTCAAGTAGTTTACTATTTTAGGAACTTTTGGATCTATATTTTTCTTTTTATCTTAATCCTAATTTTATTGATCCAAGAAGAAAAGGAAATGAATCTAACATCATTTTTTATTTCGGGTTCGCAGAAAAACAAAAAATGAAAGTCAAAAAAAGGAAAAAGTCAGAGCATCTGGGAAAAAACGATTTATCTCAATTAATAAACCGGATAAAAATATCAAGCATAAAGTAGCTAACACAGGCGCTGTGGAAAGATATGTTTTTATATCTTGCATTGTTCGTAAGTTCTCCTTCTCAAGAATGATAGATATATCATATGGTCAACTACATCCGTAGTTTACGACTATCTGCAAACAGATATTTGCATTTGGCACAAATTCCTTTTTTTTTACAATATGATACTAATAACTATGTAGTAGTAAGTAATCAAGTACTGTCAATAAATAGACATCTTATAAATTATATCTTCCGTATAGACAGTCTATTCACGTGCGAAGGTAGATAAATGTGGAAAACAAAATTCAATTCTTTTAATATAAAATATCGAATCGAATAAAAAATACTCACGATTAAAAGGGATGTAGCGCAGCTTGGTAGCGCGTTTGTTTTGGGTACAAAATGTCGCAGGTTCAAATCCTGTCATCCCTACCCTTTTTTATCCTAAATCTTTCATCAAAAAAGTTAAAAATCGAGTGATAGTTGTTTAATTCAATGAAACATGGAAATAATCTTTTCTTTCAAGAAAAAAAGAACAAAAAGCGCTCTTAGTTCAGTTTGGTAGAACGCAGGTCTCCAAAACCTGATGTCGTAGGTTCAAATCCTACAGAGCGTGATCCTGTGTGTGTGTTTTTTTTTCTTTTTTCTGATCGATCTTCTTGTCACTTAGACTGGAAAAGCTAATGGAATCTGATCCCTCAGAATCAGTAGGAGACCCGTTCATAATATGGTCCTAAATCAAATATCCAATTTATCGCCGCGTCGGTACTGTAAATATGCAGTTACAAATAATCCAGCCAAAGTTATAGGAATTAGACCTAACACAATTCCGGATAACAAAACTTCAATCATATTTTTTTTTATTAAAAGAGAATAGGTAAGGATTAATAGCTAATCTACATAGTACCTCAAATTGACTTGGAATCTCAATTCCTATTGAGGTTGAGGTTATTTTCTATTTCAAATAAGTTCTATACTGCTTAACCCAATGAATAAGACTGAGGTGAAAATAAGCAAAACTAATAAAAAACCAAAATAACTAATTATAATAAGCATGGAAGAAATGAATAAAAAAACCAATGATTGATACGTATTTTTGTCAGGCAATTACCTCAATTTATTCTTTCTGAGTAGAAAAAAGGGTTTCAATAAATAGATACAAAGTTAGCATTGAATATCTGATAATGATGTTATCAACAAACATAGAGGGAATATACAATAAAAAGATATTCTGTTATAAAGTAAAAATGAAATCCCCCACCTATTAAATAATAATAAATACCAATTGTGTAGTAATTTCATTAATGATCCTACTCCTTTTCTATATTAAAGTGAAAATTATATTGCTATGTTAGAAGCAGGCTAGCTATACTTAGTATACTTCAAATATACCCTTGGTATCATATTGACAATCAAGCAAGGATTGTAGAAAATATCAGTAGTTTTCCATTTCCTGATCTCTTTCTTTCATGGGATCAATTTACCCTTGATTTTAGAATAATATAGGGAGCTTAGCATGTCTGGGAATACGGGGGAACGCGCTTTTGCTGACATTATTACTAGTATTCGATACTGGGTTATCCATAGCATTACTATACCTTCTCTATTCATTGCGGGTTGGTTATTTGTCAGTACGGGTTTAGCTTATGATGTATTCGGGAGTCCTCGGCCAAATGAGTATTTCACAGAAAGCCGACAAGAGGTTCCATTAGTAACTGGCCGTTTCGATTCATTAGAGCAACTCGATGAATTTACTAGATCTCGATCTTTTTAGGAGGTATTAATGACTATAGATAGAAGCTATCCAATTTTTACAGTTAGATGGTTGGCCGTTCACGGGCTAGCTGTACCTACGGTTTTTTTCTTGGGATCAATATCAGCAATGCAGTTCATACAGCGATAAACTTTATTATAAACTAAATCACGGAGCTATTTATGACACAATCAAACCCAAATGAACAAAATGTTGAATTGAATCGTACTAGCCTCTATTGGGGGTTGTTACTTATTTTTGTACTTGCTGTTCTATTCTCTAATTACTTTTTCAATTAGGAACAGTCATAATCTTTTTTCTTACCCAATTGAATTTGGTGAGATCTAATATTTCTATGTATTATTTTATTTATGCCTCATGAATACTTTTTTGAAATGTGAAAGGAAATAAGAAAAATGGGCGGAAGGATCCCTCTTTGGTTGATAGGTATTTTAGCTGGTATTCTCGTTATTGTTTTAATAGGTTTTTTTTTTTACGGTTCTTACTCCGGCCTAGGTTCCTCCTTGTAGCGAAAAAACTGCCTTATACTATGATAAGAGATAGACAATGTAAGGAATACTATACAAAATTGAAGCAAAACTCTGAAAAGAAAGAGATAAGATAAAAAAGATATAGAAAAGTGAAAACTTCAAAAATAAAGATAAGATCTTACCTTTCTTTGAACACAAATCCAAAGAAGGGTAAGATTTTATCTTTACTTTGTTATTTTTTTTAATAAGTTATAAAATAAGCGAAAATAGCAAGCCAAGATTACTAAATTCTCTCCTTTCTTCTATTTGTTTATTTGTTTTGAATATGATAAATGAAGGTGAGAAAAGAAAACATGTATATGAATATTCATAATTAGGGAATTAACTCCAAAACTCCAAGTTTGTTCCGGAATCACTCATTATTATGAAAATTATGAAATAGGCAAATATTTCTTTAATATCTTAATATCTCCTCGTCTTTCACAATATATTCGAACAGAGGGAAGGGGAAAATGAAGGATTCTGAAGAAGTATTACTTATATTGTTGCCATTTTTATTTCTTATACATTAATCATTCATAAGATAGAGATTCAAATCTTTTATGCGCCTAAAAATTCATTTCGACCAATTGAACTTTCTCAAATTGTTTCTTTTTAAGAACCAGAAATATCTGTGCTAAAACGACAGATGCTAAGAATAATAAAAGACCTTGAACACGTAAAGGATCTTGAAGTACTATTTCTGCATTTTCCTGACCAAATCCACCTACATTAGGGTTATTCGTTAACGACTGATCCGCCTTGATGAATTCGCCTTCTGAAACAAGAAGTTCCGGTCCCGGAGGTACAAAGTCTACCACTTGTCGACCGTCTGATGGATTATCAATAGTTATTTGATATCCACCTTTTTCTTTACGTGCAATTTTACTTATTTTACCGGTTGCTGAAGCGTTGTACACTGTATTGTTGCTTTTGCTCCCATCGGGATAAATTTGTCCTCTTCCTCTATTACCACCTACATATATGGGATATTTGAGGAAGTGAGTTGTTTTATTAGTAGCGGGATTTGGGGAGAGGATGGGAAACACAATTTCACCATATTTTTGACCAGGAATAGGTCCTATTATTAGAATATTTTTTTGATTGGGACGATAGTTCTGAAAATAAAGATCACCTATTTTTTCCTTAATCTCAGGAGAAATACGATCCGGAGGAGCTAATTCGAAACCTTCGGGTAAAATAAGAACAGCTCCTACATTTAAAGTTCCTTTCTTGCCATTAGCAAGAACTTGTTTTATTTGCTTATCATAAGGTATTTTTACAACTGCTTCAAAAACGGTATCAGGAAGCACGGACTGTGGAACTTCAATCTCCACAGGTTTTTTAGCCAAATGACAATTGGCACATACAATACGCCCAGTTGCTTCTCGAGGATTTTCGTAACTTTGCTGTGCAAAAATGGGATATGCATTTGCAATAGATGTACGAGTCATTATATCTATCAATATTAAGGCGGAAATTGATTGAGCTATCAACTTTTTTATCCAGTCATCATAAGTTTTTCTATTTTGCATGGTTCAATTTTTTGTTACAATTCTTTTATTTCAAATAAATGGTAGTAGGTAACTATGATAGTTACCTGCTTGCAATTCTGCTACTATATTAAACCTAAAGCTAAAAAATAAGAAGTATTGCCCGGGTGAGAAACCATTTGTTATTCATTCATCGAGTGATAAATTACTACAAGTGAAGGAGATGTACTATTCAAACGACGGAAAACCCAATATTTGAAAATTGTGTCTAAGATGACTGGAAAAGTTGAAACAAGACCAGATATTATTCGTTCGTTATGGGCAAATCCATAATTTTCGAAGATCCAATTGATTATCAATTCCCAACCATGGGGCGAGTGAAAACCAATACATAGATCGGTTGCTAAAAGAATAGAAAAGGCTTTCATTGTATCGCTTAGGCTGTAGAAGACTTCTTGGATCCAAGAATTGAGAATGCCAAGTTTCTTCTTACCCAGAATGAGACAAACACTTAAAAAAACCAAACCTATTAGATTTGCTATTAGATGTGAGATGATTTGGATACAATCTTGATTATATATTTTCACTAATTGGATCATTTTTTTCTGCATTTCTACACGAATATCTTGCGAATGCGTTTCCGAAGAATCTTCCATCATTATTTCTAACAGGAAGAGTTCCTCTATTTTTTCAAACTTTTTAATAGTGTCTTCTTCTTGTAAATAATCAAAAATTTTTTTTGATTGACCAGTATTCCACCAATTTGTAACCCAAGGTTCTAAACCGTTCTGTAATGAAATTGAAATTCCCCAAGGCAATACTATTAAACATATAAGATATTGGAAAGAAGCTAATGCTTTATATTTGGCAACTTCCAATTCGTGAATCGTTAACGAACTCGATTGGCTCGTTAGCTCTGCCCAAAATCTGAACAAAGTACGAATTATAGAACGAGGTATGAGATCCATAGAATTTTTGCATAATTAGAATTAAATTATTCGACCTCGAGAGATCTTTCGGTCGGATGAGGGATGGTTTGTTCCGAGTGAGAAGTAGAGTAAAAAAGAAAGGATATAATAAATCCTTGAAAATCATTTGGATCTGGACTAATTTCATTTTGAATTCTTGACCCGAAGAATCGCTTCAATTGGCAAATAAAAGAAATGAAAGTTTAAGTCTAATAATACCAATTTTGTTTGATACATATAGGAAATTGATTTATTCGAGCGCATATGTAAAAAAGGTGTAAAAACTATAGTCATTTACTTCATTGTATTCTTTTGAGATGTTATATCCGTGTTTATTAAAACCTTTTGTCCCTTTCTAATAGATAAAGAATAATATGGAGTGGAGTTTTTGCTAACTGCCAAAAAATAGTATGGCTCCATAAGTAACAGTTTGTGTTGGTGGAACATAAATATGGTCTTTCCTCCTTATTTCAAAATCCTTCAATGGATACGCGCAAAAAACGGGCTAATTCGGCAGCTTTTTGTTCCATTTCGCGCAAGGTCAAATTTTCTTCAGTACGAGTTAAGGGGATGTCTTGTTGGCCCTTTATTTCCATATAAATAACACGACGAGGAAATATACCTTCTTGAACTTCCATTTTGATCGCCTGAATATCCTTCATAAGAAATCGGAGGAAAATACGACGATTTCTTCCGGGAAATCCCCAGCGAAAAAGGCATACAACTCCTTCTTTTTCATCAAACTTATTATAACCACTACCCACATTGCATAAAATAGTGCACCACAAATAAGAGCTAATGAACAGACCTGCAATCCCATAAAAACACATCACAATTCCTTGTGGAACAAAAAATATTTGCTGAGATGACAATAAGGGTATCAAGTTCCTACCAAGGTAACTTGAAATTCCGACCACAAAAAATCCTAGTGAACCCAAAAGCAGGAGACAAGCAAAAAAAAAATTGCTTATTTTTCTAGAGCCTTTTATGGGCTCTATCCAGAGCCATTTGGATCGACGATTCATAACAAATTACGTCCTATTTTCATTTGAGGGATTGAACAAGACTCCCATCCAGAAGTCACTCTCATAAATTGGCTATATTCATAAACTAGCCATATACATATAAGCATTTCACAATAAATAATAAATCTCTCTATTCAAATGTATTATATAAGCATATTTTGAAGTAGAAGTAAGAAATTCACACACGGATCTAATATGTCTCATACATATGATACCATATACATTCCATATTTTTGTTATTTATCATATATGAATAGATCTATTCATAATAAAAAAGATTTCAAATATCACATATCTGTCTTGATTGATCATATTCATTCATAAAATTTCGTCATTTTGAATATAAAAGTAAAGAAAAAGCATTGTAACTGCTGGAAAAAACAAGCCCACCAAAGGTACTAAGAGAGAGGGGAAGTTGTGGATTATCATATCAAAAGTATATTAAGTATTTTTTTTATCTATTACAAAGAATTATAAGATCAAATGAGTAATAGGACCAAATAAGCGGACGTGTCTTTCTTCGTAAAATACCTACTTTTTGAAAGTAATTTATTACTTTACTTTGTAAGATATAAAACTAAATGGGACCAATTACCACATTGTATATTGGTAGCTATAAATGATAAAATAGATCCGCTTCTCAATTCTATCTTTTAAAACTCTTTTATTTTTATTAAATAGATAGATGTTCACCTTTGAGACAAAGGTCTAATTTCATAGCATAATCTGTCTCTAATGCGAGAAAGTTACATAGTATGTATTTTTTCTTATAAAGGGGTATTTTCATGGGTTTGCCTTGGTATCGTGTCCATACCGTCGTGTTGAATGATCCTGGCCGGTTAATCGCTGTGCATATAATGCATACAGCTCTAGTTTCTGGATGGGCCGGTTCTATGGCTCTTTACGAATTAGCAGTTTTCGATCCATCCGATCCTATTCTTGATCCAATGTGGAGACAAGGTATGTTCGTTATACCTTTTATGACTCGTTTGGGAATAAAGGATTCATGGGGTGGATGGAGTATAACTGGAGAAACTATATCTAATCCAGGTATTTGGAGTTATGAAGGTGTGGCCGGGGCACATATTGTGTTTTCTGGCTTGTGCTTTTTAGCAGCTATCTGGCATTGGGTATATTGGGATCTAGACGTATTTTGTGATTCCCGTACAGGAAAACCTTCTTTAGATTTGCCTAAGATTTTTGGAATTCATTTATTCCTCTCAGGAGCAGCTTGTTTCGGATTCGGAGCATTTCATGTAACGGGTTTGTATGGCCCTGGAATATGGGTGTCTGATCCTTATGGACTAACTGGGAAAATACAACCTGTAAATCCGGCATGGGGAGCTGAAGGTTTTGATCCTTTTGTTCCGGGAGGAATAGCTTCTCATCATATTGCAGCAGGTATATTGGGTATATTAGCAGGTCTATTCCATCTCAGTGTTCGCCCTCCCCAACGTTTATACAAAGGACTACGTATGGGGAATATTGAAACTGTCCTCTCCAGTAGTATTGCTGCTGTGTTTTTTGCAGCTTTCATTGTGGCCGGAACAATGTGGTATGGTTCCGCAACCACTCCGATCGAATTATTTGGTCCTACTCGTTACCAGTGGGATCAGGGATACTTCCAACAAGAAATAGATCGACGGGTTCGTGCCGGTCTGGCTGAAAATCTAAGTCTATCGGAAGCTTGGTCAAAAATTCCTGAAAAACTTGCTTTTTATGATTACATTGGGAATAATCCAGCTAAAGGGGGACTATTCAGGGCGGGTGCAATGGACAATGGAGATGGAATTGCTGTTGGTTGGTTAGGACACCCTATTTTCAAAGATAAAAAGGGACATGAGCTTTTTGTACGTCGTATGCCTACCTTTTTCGAAACATTTCCAGTCGTTCTAGTAGATGAAGAAGGAATTGTGAAAGCCGATGTCCCTTTTAGAAGAGCAGAATCCAAGTATAGTGTTGAACAAGTAGGTGTAACTGTTGAATTCTATGGTGGTGAACTTGATGGAGTTAGTTTTGGTGATCCTGCTATAGTCAAAAAATATGCTAGACGTGCACAATTAGGTGAAATTTTTGAATTAGATCGTGCTACTTTGAAATCGGATGGTGTTTTTCGGAGTAGTCCAAGGGGTTGGTTTACTTTTGGGCATGCTACATTTGCCCTTCTTTTCTTTTTTGGACATATTTGGCATGGTGCTAGAACTCTATTCAGAGATGTTTTTGCCGGTATTGATCCGGATTTGGATGCTCAAGTAGAATTTGGGGCATTCCAAAAATTGGGAGATCCAACTACTAAAAGACAAGTGGTATAATATGGTATTGCTCCGCTTGTTAATGCAATATTGAGAATTTGCATCTCAGGAAAATCTTTTTATTTCACCTTTTTCAAAATGTTGTAATTAGTACGAAAGCTATCTCTATTAATTATAAACTACGATCGAATTTATGGAAGCATTGGTTTATACATTCCTTTTGGTATCGACCTTAGGGATCATTTTTTTCGCTATTTTCTTCCGGGAACCCCCCAAAGTTCCCGATAAAGGGGGAAAATAATTTCCTATTTTTCTAATCCTTTTTCTTACTTTTACTTATTAAAAAGAATAAAAAAGACCTTCCCGATCGGGAAGGTCTTTTTTATTCTTTTTCAACTAGTCCTCGTGCTCTTCAAAAGGATCTCGAAGTTGTTCAGAAGGTTGTCCAAAGGCGGTGTATAGGGCATAACCGGTAAAGCTAACAAGTAAACAAGATATGGAGATAGCGACTAAGGTTGCAGTTTCCATTGGTAGATAATCCTATGTATATATATGTACATAATAGTATACAAAGTTAATTAAATCTCAACCAATACTCTTTTTTTATGGCTACACAGACCATTGATGATACTTCCAGAACCGGACCATTACAAACTACTGTAGGAAATTATTTAAAACCACTTAATACAGAATCTGGTAAAGTTGCTCCCGGATGGGGAACTACTCCTTTTATGGGCATTGCAATGGCTCTATTCGCAATATTCTTATCTATTATCTTGGAGATTTATAATTCTTCCATTTTATTAGACGGAATTCCAGTTAGTTGGGTCTAGAAAAACTCGAAAATCTACCCGGATCCCGAGTTCAAAAAAAAAAAAAGAACTAAAGAAAAGAAGAGTGTTAAATAGCTTCTATTTTTAGGTTATGACGTTCTGGTAGTTTGATCGTGTAATTTCTTTTAATTGAAGGATTTTTGGAATTATGGGTGTGCGACTTGTTATAAATTGATCTCTATTCTAGTACAGAAAACGGGTCTGTTGTCTTTATAAAATAAAGACGGTTCTCCTACCTCGTTAGATATTGCTGTAATAATGAATATCCAGAGCACGAGGTATATAATTCAATAAAATCTGAACTATGGTTTATGCCTGTTTTTAAGACCTCGTGACCAAGCTTCTCAATAATTTGAAAGATCTATCCAAAGAATGAGATAGTATTCCATTTTGATTTAGTTAGTTTAGTAAGTAACAATGAAATGCAAAGGTTATAACCCATAAAACCTTTTGAGTAATTTGAAAAATCATCGGGGTGAAATGAAAATCTGGGGTTTAGATTTATTCATCTATTCAGTTGAGATCTCGACAAGATAATTCCTATGGATCGTTCATACTAGTTGTTCTCTAAGTGATTTATATTATATCACGAATAGGATAAAAGATCGTTCAAAAGGCCTATAGCGGTTTATTTCGCATAAGAATGAGCCAACTTGAAATTTGGGCATTAATCACTATGAAATTTTTTTTTCCTTGTTATTGAAGGAAATCATGGATTATTCTGAATCCTCTTCCTTCATACAAAGAAATGAAATATCTATCAAATATTTTTTCTTTTTTTTTTTTTACAAACCATGTACTTTGTTCAAAAAAGTATTTTATTTGAGTGTTCTTGTTTAAGCCGTATGAAAAGAAATTTTCATATACGGTTTTCAGAGGGGGACTTGAGTTTACCTATCTCAATAAAGTATACGATTGGTTCGAAGAGCGTCTTGAGATTCAGGCGATTGCGGATGATATCACTAGTAAATATGTTCCTCCTCATGTGAATATATTTTATTGTTTAGGGGGAATCACACTGACTTCTTTTTTGGTACAAGTAGCTACCGGTTTTGCTATGACTTTTTACTATCGCCCCACCGTTCTAGAAGCTTTTGCCTCTATTCAATACATAATGACTGAAGTGAACTTCGGCTGGCTAATCCGATCGGTCCATCGATGGTCGGCAAGTATGATGGTTTTAATGATGATTTTACATGTATTTCGCGTTTATTTAACAGGTGGATTCAAAAAACCTCGCGAATTAACTTGGGTTACGGGTGTAATTCTAGCCGTATTAACCGTATCTTTCGGTGTAACCGGTTATTCTTTGCCCTGGGATCAAATTGGTTATTGGGCAGTCAAAATTGTGACCGGTGTGCCTGAGGCCATTCCGTTAATAGGAACTCCTTTGGTAGAGTTATTACGCGGAAGTGCTAGTGTGGGCCAATCGACCTTAACCCGTTTTTATAGTTTACACACTTTCATATTACCCCTTCTTACTGCTGTATTTATGTTAATGCATTTTCTAATGATCCGCAAACAAGGTATTTCAGGTCCTTTATAAAAAGGAAATCTACATTTTGAATCAGTATTGAAAACCTATTCTTTTTCTAATAGATCATTGCCGCGAAAAACATGTTTCTCGGATTTCTCCTTTCAATTATTAAGTATATTTAATACAAAGAATTGAAGTAGATACTGATCTCAAATGGAGAAAATGGATTATGGGAGTGTGTGACTTGAACTATTAGTTAGGCCGCGCAGATCAATTTATAGGATCTGCCATATAAAGATTCAGATCGAAATGTGTCTCTGTCCCAATTTTCTTTGCAAAAATAAGAGGTTTAGAACCTGGGCAAAAGGCAAACACTTTGTTGTGTTATAAGAGAATTATTTCTATGATCGAATCCGAAATAGGCTCCGTGAGATCCAGGTAATAGTAATAACATTTCAGAACTAAAATTTATTACTTCAATTTATCCTTTCCTTTTCATAGTATGAAAATGCATGCATTTCCCTTGCGTTTCAATACGGTAAATTATCGGAGTAAAGAAAGGGATCTAAAGAAGGAAAAAGGCCAGATCAGTAACAAGTCAATATCTTGTATGCAAAATACATTGTGCTAGATAAACACAGATTACAAGGAATAAGATGATCCAAAAGGCATATTGATCATGATCAAATTTGTGAGCTTACTTGGATACTGAGCATACGAAAAAAGAAAATTATGAATTTTCCATAGATCTTCTTAGTTATACTGATTCTAACGATACGTCTTCATCATTTTTATTTCTTTTATTTCAACTATTGCTCGAGCCGGATGATCAAAATTGGCATGTCCGGTTCTTTCGGGGGATAGATTCATTGATAAAAATCTACTTATCCCAATAACAAAGAAACCTGACTTGAATGATCCTGTATTAAGGGCTAAATTAGCTAAAGGCATGGGACATAATTATTATGGCGAGCCCGCTTGGCCCAATGATCTCTTATATATTTTTCCAGTAGTTATTTTTGGTACTATTGCATGTACCATAGGTTTAGCAGTTCTAGAACCATCAATGATTGGTGAACCGGCAAATCCATTTGCAACTCCTTTGGAAATATTACCCGAATGGTATTTTTTCCCCGTATTTCAAATACTTCGTACAGTACCTAATAAATTATTAGGTGTCCTTTTAATGGCTTCAGTACCTGCAGGACTATTGACAATTCCTTTCTTGGAGAATGTGAATCAATTCCAAAATCCATTTCGTCGTCCAGTAGCTACAACAGTATTCTTAATCGGTACCGCAGTAGCTCTTTGGTTAGGTATTGGAGCAACGTTACCTATCGATGAATCTTTAACTCTAGGTCTTTTCCAATTTGATAGAAATTAGAATATCTTAATATAGGGGAGGAGGGAAATCTTTTGTTTATATATCTAGGGAGTAGTTGCTTTAAGATAAATGGTCTCTCCCTAGATATATGCTTTTTAAAAATGCTTTTTATTACTACTATTCTATTATTATCATTACAAACTATTCTATTATTATCATTACAAAATGGTGAAAAAGAATTTTCATATTTACTTTCTGGAAGAATTTAGAAAAAGGGGTCATGAATGGGGAGAAAAAATAGAACTATTCTAATTATAAGTCTAAACCGGATTCCCCGGTGAATCAATTCCAATATTTCGTATCAATTCCAATATTTCTTTGACAGATTGTTCCCCAAGATGTTTTATTTTCATTAAATCTTTTCCACTGTAATTCAAAAGGTCTGATACTTTATTTATATTTGCCTTTTTGAGACAATTATATATCCTAGTAGAGAAGTTTAATTGGTCAATATACATTTGATTGAAAACTATTCTCTTCGTATTAGTCGATGTATGCGAAATAGGTAAGGAAGGAGTAATATTGTCGCTTAGACTGTTTGTTCCATCGCTGTTCTCTTCCTTTGCATTTAGAAAGGGAAGGAAAAAGTCAATTAAATTACGAGAAGCTTCATCAAGTGCTTCTTTAGGAGCTAATCCTCCATTCGTCCATATTTCAAGAAATAGAATTTCTTGTGTCTCATTTTCGTTCCAATAGGAGTGAATACTGTAATTTACATTTTGAACAGGGACAAAGACAGCATCTATAGGAAAAAATTCATCCTTATAATTGGAATTATTTGGATTTTGAATAATATATCCGCGGCCTTTTTCAATTTGTAATGACATATCTAAGGTAATTGATTTGTTTATGTTAGCTATATGTTGTGTAGTATCAATTATTCTCACAGAAGGTGGTAGTATGATATCTTCAGCGGTTACTTTTTTTGGTCCGACAACATGGATAGATCCTTCTCGAATTCCGTACGCATCACTTCGAAGTACAATTTCTTTTAGATTCATCAAAATTTCATGTATTGATTCCTCAATACCTATTATCGCGGAATATTCGTTTGATATATTGTTAAATTTAGCACGTGTGATACATGTTCCTTCTACTTCTCCGAGTAGAACTCTTCTTATTGCACTGCCTATTGTATTAGCTTGACCTTTGCGAAGCGGAGATAAAGTGAAACGACCATAATGAAAACGCTTACTCTCTGTTCTGGATTCGACGCACTTCAATTCTGGTATCTTTATTGAGACTGATATTTCATTCTGATTCATAATATTATTTTAATAAATGGTTTAATCATTTCTTTCTCTTTCAATTTATTCAATTTTTACACACGTCTCCTTTTGGGAGGTCTACATCCGTTATGTGGCACAGAAGTTACCTCATAAATATTCTTTATTCTTATACCACTTTTATAAATAGATCGCAGTGCTGGTTCTTTCCCCGGACCGTTGCCACGTAGCATAACTTCTGCTTCTTTCAGAAGACCTTGATTTACTAAGGTATGAACAACATTTTCTGTTGCAATCTGAGCAGCAAATGGTGAACGTCTTTTTGTACCCTTGAATCCGCAAGAACCGGCAGAAGACCAAGAAACCGTTTGCCCTTGTGTATCTGTAACAGTAACAATGGTATTGCGAAAACTTGTTCGAATACAAATAACTCCTTTCAGTATTCGATGTTTAGTTTTACGTGGCAAAAATCTTCTTGTAGCTCTACGTGGCACATATTTTCTTGTATTTTTTGACACAACACAAATCTTTTCTTGTTATAATTTCTGATAAATTTTGATATTTTGAAGTAAAAAAAAAAAATGATTCTAAAATAGATTATACATCTAATAATATGAATATGACGCCGAAATTTATTGATTTCTTTTATAATTCCTTATAATGGGAATTATCCCTGTTTTTGTTTATGCCTCGGATTGTAACAAATTACAACAAGGCGTTTCCGTCTACGAATTAGGCGGCACTTTTCGCAAAGTTTGCGAACAGAAGCACGTATTTTCATATTTGTGGTCCTTTTTTGATTACTAAAATCTTTTGTTAATGGGCCTCATCGGTAGCATCATCCTTTCGTTTGACGGGATATCTATATATTATACGTCCTTTGCTTAAATCATAAACAGGTAATTCAACTCTTACTCTATCTCCTGGTATTACTCGTATTGTTCGACATCTCATTTTACCCGATATAACCGTTAAAACATCTATATCATTATCTAAATGGACTAAAAACATAGCATTAGGATATGCTATGGTAACTACGCCATCCATAATGACAAAATTCTTTTTGGTACTCATTGTTTGCTAGTTTTTCACCTCTAATATTATTAACTTTGTTATGACCTCACTATGACATTAGATTTCTAAAAGAAAAGAATCATTTAATTCAACTGAAATAAAAGACGTTTCATTTTGTTTTTTTCGTTAATATCTTCTTTCTTTTTTTATCAGCTATTACTAACTTAATAATATTCATTGAATAGAATTGAATTCTTTTTTTTGTCAGCTAAATTTCTGACAATGAACACTCAATTTTTCTTTTGATAATAGTAAATGACTTTTCTTATAGCATTGTAATATTGTAGGCAAAAATGCAATTTAGGCATTTACTTTTTGTTTTGGAGGCAAGTTACCAAAAAATACATAATAATTCTCCTCCTATTTTTTTTTGTCGAGCTTCTCGATCAGTCATTATTCCTTGCGAAGTAGAGAGGATTGCAATCCCCATTCCACCTAAAACTTTAGGGATTTCTCGATAATTAGAATAGATTCTCAGACCAGGTTTGCTAATACGCTTTGAAGCGGTTATATATCTCTTTTGCGTCCTTCCCCTAGATTTTGAAGTTAAAACAAAAAAATATTTTTGACCTTCTCTATGTTTCCTAACATCCTCTATAAAGCCTTCTCGTAGAAGAATCCTTGTGATTTTCTCGGTAATAATAGTAGCCGCCACTCGAACTGTTTTTTTTTTTACCATGTCAGCATTTCTAATATAAGTCATTAGATTAGCAATAGTATCGTTACCCATGACGAGCTAATTCTTAATAATTTACTAAATATAAAGGCATGTTTATCTTTTATCTTTTTTTAGGAATATGCCTGACATTACTTTTACATAATTGATCAGTATTTATAGTACTTCAGGAGCCAATGAGATTATTTTGGTGAAATTCAATTCTCTCAATTCCTCAGTAACTGAACCAAAAACTCGAGTTCCTCTTGGATTTCCTTTCTGATCAATGACAACTGCTGCATTGTCATCAGATCGTATTATCATTCCATCGCTACGTTTAAGTTCTTTACACGTACGTATAACTACGGCTCTAACTAGTTCTGATTCTTGCAGAGGCATATTAGGTGCTGCTTCTTTAATTACAGCGATGATAATATCGCCAATATTAGCGGTGTTACGATTACCTGCTCCTAGTACTCGAATGCACATTAATTTTCGGGCTCCACTGTTGTCTGCTACATTCAAGTAAGTTTGGGACTGAATCATTTTTCCTCCAATTGTTACCTCGGCAGAAAAAAAGGTATTTATGATCAAATAAATGATCTTTTTCTGCCAGAAATATCTCTTTGGTTCGGCATTATTTACGCGAACTAGTAATAAATTTAGTATGTATAGGCATTTTATATGCAACGATTTGAAAAGCTGCTCTCGCTATAGTCTCTGATACTCCACTTATTTCATAAAGTATTCGACCTGGTTTGACGACGGATACCCAATATTCCGGAGATCCCTTGGCTTTCCCCGAACCCATACGTATTTCTGCAGGTCTCGTTCTAATAGGTTTGTCAGGAAATATACGTATCCATATTTTTACGCCGCGACGGGCATAACGAGTAATTGCTCGTCGTCCTGCTTCTATCTGCCCAGATGTGATCCAAACAGGTTCCAATGCCTGAAGAGCAAATCTACCAAAACAAATGCGATTACCCCGAGAAGATATTCCCTTGATTCTTCCCCTATGTTGGTGACGAAATTTCGTTCTTTTTGGGTTCTAGTCGATGGTTGTATAATATAATACTATTTGAATTCCATCTCTATTTCAGAACCGGATATGAAAGTTTCTTCTCATCCGGCTCCTTGTGAAGAATCTATGGGATCATAAATAGTGAGGTCCTAGGAATCAATCAGTATTGACTCATTACACATATTAGTTATTCATATAATATGAGGATACAAATACCTCTATATGTCCAATAAGTATCTTACAGGCGAATATTAACTCTAAGTTATTTGGGGTTTACTTTTGGACTCCAATGAAATTGATTCTTTATTGGTTTATTTCGCCATCCTATCCAATGAATGATTAAGATTTCTATATGATCTTATGCAGTCACAGGTTCCATCGTTCCCATAGCTTTTAAATGGCTGCTTAGGTATACCCTCTGCAATGGAGTTCTTATTTATATTTATTAATAAGAATCAATTTTCTTAGTTTCCATTGATCCGAAGCTCTTTTTAATAAACTGAATAGAAATAATCAGGATAATTCTTATGCTTTATCACACTGCTCTTTGAAGGTGCTTTATGTTATGAACCATACAATACTGTAAGGAAGAAGATTTCATTTTCTCTTTTTCTCCTTCCCTTTTTCTTTTCTTGCATTACGAAAGCCTCTTTTTCTTTTTACGAGAGATATAGGTTTGTCTCTTCGTGTCGAAAAGGTCTTTCGTTTCTTTGATAGAACTATCTATATTAAAATAACTAGCTTATTGGATCTTAGTCAAATGTACTAGAGACCAATTTGTTTTTATTTCGAGTTCCATTCATTTTAGAAAAGAAGGAAAAGCTTGATCTCAACGAGTCGCACACTAAGCATAGCACTGCTCCAAGATGTTTAATAATTTTTATTTGATCTTATAGAATTTAAGATTTATGATTGGTTAGATTATAGAAAGATATTGCTCATCTTAAACAAAGATCCAAATTTTTATCCCTAATACTCCATAAACGGTTTGAACCGCATAATAACAATAATCAATTTTAGCTCGAAGGGTCTGTAAAGGCACTCTACCTTTCATAGCCGATTCCTTCCGGGCTCTCTCAATTCCGTTAAGACGCCCTTTCATTTTTATTTTAACACCTTCTACATTTGCCTTTTCAGCTAGTTGAATAGCTTTTTTCATTATTTTTCTTATTTCAACTCTCTCCTTTAGTTGTAGAGCAATATATTCCGCAAGAATTTTGGGTTCTCTATAAGGTGTATCCACTTTTTCTATAGAAATGACAAGTTCTCTGTTTACAGAATTAAGCATACTTTGTACAAGCATTTTTTGTACTTCCTTTCTTAATTCCTTCATTTTTTCTTTTTTTCTTGGCGCTTTTTTTTCGATAAACAAATCGACAAATGCAATATATATATTTACCGAAATCAATTCGGTCTGTTTCAGAATCTCTATACGTGTAATTCCTCCATAACTAGAATTGATAGAACTTTTGATATATTTTACATAATTTTCAATGCAATTATATATTCTCTCATCTTCTCGTAGATCTTCGGAATAATCCCCTTCTTCAAACCAAAGGGAATAATGGTTTTGAGTAAAACCAAGTCTAAAACCAAGTGGATTTATTTTGTTTCCCATACATATTTTTTAGTACTTTAAGTAGTAGTATATTTATTTGCGGCATAAATCGATTATGCTTCCATCTATTTGAATATTTTGTTTCTATTTAATGTTTCATCGTACTGTTATGTAATCATGAGTTGAATTACAGAAATCCAATGATGTATCGTAAAATAATGTAATACTTATATGACAAGTGGATTTCTGTATTGGATAACCACGACCCCGAGCTCTAGGTCGAAATCTTTTCAAAGTAGGACCTTCATTCACTTCAGCCGCAAGGACAGCTAAATAGCACTTATGTATACCCATAAATGAACATGCATTTTCGGCTGCAGAAACAAGTACTTTGAATATAGGCTCACATGCTCTATAATCCATGAAAGTCAGTATCGCAAGTGCCTGTATATAGGTAGAATTACGAAGTAAATGGGCTACTCTACGTGCTTTATTAGAAGACATACGTACATGCTTAGCTACAGCTCGTATTTTTATAGTTGAATTTAAATCTAAATCCCTATTTTGAAATATCAATTTCATCTTCATCCTCCATAATGAATTAATGTATACTATTTACAACGATACTTTTTTATTTATCGTTTCTCTCTCTTTTTTGTGTGTGTGTGTTTTTTTTTTTTCTTTTTGTTGCTTTTCTCTTATTTTTTTTTTTTTTCGTTTTTCGATTTTTTATCTTTTTTCGCATGTCCCTGGAAGATGGAAGTAGGTGCAAATTCTCCCAATTTGTGGTTTATCATACCATTTGTTATAAAAATGGGTAAGTGTACCTTTCCATTATGAACAGCAATGGTATGACCAATCATTGCGGGTATAATGGCAGATCTACGGGACCAGGTTACTATTATCTTCTTCTCTTTAATCATGTTTAGATTATCAATTTTAGTTAACAAATCATTAGATACAAAAGTATTTTTTCTTAGTGAACGTGCCATGGTTAATTAATTACCTTTCTTTTTATTGATAGAAAATAAAAATGGATTTACAACTATTCCTATTTACGTCGACGAAGAATTGAAACATCGCTATATTTATTTCTCTTCCGACTTTTTCTTCCAAGTGCGCTATAGCCCCAAGGGGTCAGGGGTTTTTTTCTGCCAATTGGAGCTCTTCCTTCACCACCCCCATGAGGATGATCTACAGCATTCATAACTATTCCTCTTACTTCAGGACGTTTACCCAGCCAACGTTTTGACCCAGCTTTACTTAAAGTTCGATTTTTCCATTTAACGTTGCCTACTTGTCCAATTGTTGCTGAGCAGTTCTCAGATATTAAACGAACCTCTCCAGATGGTAATCTTAATGTGGTCAATCGGCCTTCTTTTGCGATCAATTCTGCCACAGCACCCGCTGCTCTAGCTAATTGTCCGCCTTTTCCGACTTGTACTTCGACATTATGTATAGTCGTGCCTAAAGGTATATTGGTTGAAGTAGATCTTTAATTTGTAAAAATCCCTTCCCAAACTGTACAAGCCTCTCTCAGGGCATACAGCTTTCTGGATGTGAAGATTATTATTAATCTATTTTATATAGATAGAGACTTAAGGGCATACTTTACCATTCCTTATGTCCTTATTCTGTACATCCTAGGTTTCTTTATTCCATCATCTGGCTTATGTTATTTTTTCATGTAGCATTCAGAATGAATGACTTTATTAAATTACGTTAATGCTTTTGCATCTTCCGGATAACGTAGGAGGCATTTGAAATATCAATTTATTTTTTGATAAAAAAACTATTTGTCACTGTTCAGCTTCGAATCTGCCTTTGACCATCAAATCAAATGTGAGTTACTTGTTTTTCTCTTCAGAACAAGGGTTCCTTTACCTTAGTTGTTTCTGCTTCAGACAATTAAGTCTTCTCCATATTATCATATCTCTGGAGTCAATAATTAATTCAGAAACTATTGAACTCAATCACCCGCTGTTCTTTATCCTCAGTTTCCCTTTGGGATTGATCCCATCAAAGTATTTTAGTTGGATCAGTGATAGATTTTAAGGTTTTGCTGTAAACCCAATCGGTTATTTCCGATTACGTACAATTAATAATTCAAACCGCACTCAAAGATAGGGCATTTCCCATTGATATGGGGGCTCTTGCACCGGAAATAATAGTATCTCCAATCATAATCCCTCTCGGATGCAAAATATATGTCTTTTTACCGTTTCTATAGTGCACAAGACAGATATATGCACTTCTATTAGGGTCACTCTCTATTGTTACAATTTTTCCCAGTATGTTTTTTTCACTCCGTCGAAAATCAATTTGACGATACAGACGCTTGTGACCTCCTCCTCTATGACGTATGGTAATAATTCCACTGTTATTACGACCTTTCCCACAACGATGCCGGCCAGAAGTCAATTTCTTTTGTGGATGCGATTGGACTTTTTCATCAAAACTTGATAGAGATTTATCACGTGTGCCCGGAATCAAAGTCCTGTACGAACGGGTGTTCATGTTTGACAATTCCAATAAGTTTCATTTTGAAGGAAAAAGTGGAATAGAATCACCTGGTTTTAGTGTAATAATAATACGTTTATAATGCATTCTATGTTTCATTATTTGTTTTCTATTTCCTCTTTTTTCTTTCTTTTGCGGAGGTCGATAACTATTGACTCCTATTACTTTAACATTGAAAAAAAGTTCAATCCAATTTTTGATCTTTGTTTTATTTGATCCCGAATCGACATTGAAAATATATTGATTTTTCTCAAATAGATTAACACTTTTCTCTGTAAGTACGAAATCTAGACATTGAACTTCATACATAAATATTTCTCCTTTGCTATCATTTACAAATAAAATGCCTGTATCCACCTTTATTATAGTCAAATAAATAGAATTAAACTATAGTTCTATATGATACTCTAGTTGCATAGAAAATTATGTTTTTAAGATATTGTAACCGACTTCTATTGAAAAGAAAAAACAAAATCGATAATGGTAACATATTTTTTTTTTCTAATCTAAAATTATTCTTCGTCTTCTTCCTTACCTTATAATAGAAAATCATCCATCATTGTAGAATCCAATTCCTCTAATTGATTCCTTACTAGCTATAAGGAAAGAATGTTTGTTATTAGCTTTTGTATAACAAGACTTGAATTTAAATGAGTTCGGTACCTTATATCATCTTGATATAACTTTAACTGGAGCAGTTTATAGTCCTTAAGCAAATAGTATAATTCTACCTCTATTCTTATTAAGTTATTAATCTCTATTCTTATTAAGTTATTAATATCCTCTATCAGAGAGGAAAGGTTATATTTCAATGATCTCCAGGTCATTATTAGATATGTAATCAATATTGTTCGACCTGAAGGAAGGCTAAAACATTAGCCTCCCTTCTATTTCATCCGAACCTGAAACCGAACCTGAAATTCAATTCTGACCTAGCGGAAAATTTTGCTAACGACATAGTAAACCACTAGGAATACCATAAATCTACCCATTTCTCATTACCCCCTTCTACCGTAATTATTATACAATTCATACAATTATTATATTTGTTGAATTTTGAAGGAAAAAGTGGAATAGAATCACTGTAATAATGATGCATCATTCATCATTACACTATAGTTATAGCTCATAGCTAGACTTCATGTCAATATAAGTGTGGCAAATTCGTAACTAGACCATTTATTCTTTTATTCATTCAGTTCGTTCTCGCAATTCATTGAATTCCATGTATAATTCAATTATTTCGCTCAGAACATTTTTTAAAAGAGCTCGTGGAACCATACTATCAAACATTCCAAAATCAAATAAAGAATCAGATACTTGATCTTCATCATCTACTATCTGGTTTAATGTCTGTTCAATAACTCTTTTACCCGCAAATGCAATGTATGCATTTGGTTCGACAATCGTGACATTAGCTAACATACCAAAGCTAGCAGTGACTCCACCAGTTGTCGGAGATGTAAGAACTGAAATATATGGCAATCTTTTTTCCTTTTGATGTGTATGCAACACAGCAGCTATCTTATTCATTTGCATTAGGCTAAAACTTCCTTCTTGCATACGAGCTCCGCCAGAAGCACATACGAGAATTAATGGAAGGAGATGGTCAGTAGCACACTGTATTAAACGGGTTATTTTCTCACCCACTACCGATCCCATACTGCCTCCCATGAACTGAAAATCCATAACTCCGAGTGCGACAACTTTTCCATTTATTAGACCTATGCCTGTTTGAATAGCGTCGGGTAAACCTGTTTCTTCTTGATAGGAAGTGTTATAATCGTCATAACATTGTTCTTCTATTTCTATGTCTATAAATTCGTCCTTTCCTAGATTAAGTGTACTCTTAATTAGTTTTACACTAGCGTCGACATACTCTTTTTCTTCTTTAGTTAAAGAAGCATAAGTTAAAGGATATTCTTCTTCAATATCCTCAGTATCTTCAATATCCTCAGTATCTTCAATATCCTCTATATAAGTTTCTTCGTTTTTCTTACAAAATTTTTCTTTGCTATCTAGTGTTATTGTAGAAAAATCTTTCATTATTTCTAGTAAATCTAGAAATAATATTTTAACCTCTTCACTCACAGGTTCAGGATTCGAAAAAAAAGTACTCATGCATGACCATGAATCTTTGAAGCTCACCCATGAATCTTTGAAGCTCACCAACTGTAAATTACTGTCACAATCTTTTTCATTTTTCTTGTAACAGAGTATTAGATCTTTGTCGATAGAGTGTCCTTCCTCTATGATATGATTATCATCAATGCTATTATCACACTCATAGGGATCTTCGTCGAGATAGCGTCTATAGCGATCTTCTACGATATTATCGTCTATTTTTTCATCATATATGATAGCATCAATGCTATTATAACACTGATAGCGATCTTGTTTTTTAACGTATTCTACTAGAATATCGGAACCGAACCGATAGAATTCTTCTCCTTTAAGTAAACCACAACAACGAGATTTAAACCAATATTTAAAATCTTTCAAAACCAGATATCTTTCCATCAAACATATCGCCGTATGTTTTCGCAGCCATAAACAGTAATTTGTCTCTGGATTATTTCCTGGATAAAAAGGAAATAGTTTTTTTATTTTCCTTGCTTTTCTTTTTTCTTCCGGAAAATCAAGTTCTATTTTCACTAAGTTTACCGCCGTTACTTTCAAGAACTTATCTTGTGATACTAATTGTTCTTTTAAATTGGCTAATTGTTTAGTGAATTTCATTAGGAAGGTCAAATTTGTCCAAATGTTATTTTCAATCAAAACCATTAAAGATTGTACAGGTTCAATAGAATAAGAAGGAAAAACATCAAAAAAAGGATGCGGATACATGCTGTTTACCTGTTCGATCAAATCTTCAGAAATAGAAATATGATCCTCATCAGGAAAAAGACCTTTGAAAAGATCCAGCAGATCCATGCTGGCTATTTCTTCGATAATCATATCGCTCTCGTGGTCTATTGCTTCTAGTGCTGCATCTGTCAAATCGGTCATATAATTTAGAAAATCTTCCAGAATACACATTTCATCTTCATTTAGAAAATGGTACTCATTCCATTGAAAAAAAGATAGAATTTCATCAGACAATGAATAGAAAAGTTCATCAAAAAATGATGTATCTTCTACATCTTCTAGAAATCTACCTTTAAAAAAAAATACCTTTAAAAAAATGAACCATATAAGGGGAACGAACCATCTAGGGGGATATAGAGTCTCTGCAACATAATCAGTTAAAATATATGAAAACTGAGAGAAAAGCACAAGTCGCGCTAATTCATGTGTTATTTTTTTCTGTATTTCAAAAAGGACAAATTGAACTGTTTTCAAACCTGTATCAATAATATTTTGTAATATCTTAATAGTTTCCTTTTTGTCTAAACTCAGATATTTTATGAATTTCTTTTCTAATACAACCTTAACGATATTAACAAGAGTAATATTGTATCCTACTAATGTTTTTAACCCATTTTTTTCTTTGTGAAAAAATTCAAAATCAAAATATTTGTTCTCAATTATTATGTACAACATAGTTGAGAGCCTTTGAACCGCTTTGATGTCAAACGTCGTATGCTGTGTTTCTAAAACATTTGTACTAGAAAAATTCATGTCCATAGGACACCAAGTTTCATTATCAATTAATAATTCAATTCGCTCTGAACTAGTGATCTGTAGCGTTGCCCCGCATTCCTCACAAACACCTTTTTGTTCTAAAAAAATTTTTTTATATATAACGGCCTCACAATTCTCGCACAAAACCCACAAATGTTTAAAACGTTCCAAACTCAATCCGTTTTCTACGGGTTTTGTTTCGTCGATATGTTCCGAATCTTTGTCTTCTTCACACATTTTCTCAGAATCTTTGTTTTCTTCACACATTTTCTCATCTTTTTTCTATATAGTATTGTTACGTGTACAACTTAACTTTTAATAGACACAAATACAAACCATCATACTTTAGCTCAGTTTGGGTGCGAGCTAGAATAGATTGCCGGCCCTTGCCCCCCCGGGCCTGGATCTACTGATCCACTGACCCCATCGAGTAATCTAGAATATTAGATATTAGGCAAATACCTTTCCTCTAGCCGAATTATTCTATTCCCATCCATTCGGTATTCGGCTCAATCTTAAAAGAAAAGATTGGGCCGAGCTCGCTTCGATTAAGGGACCAAACAGACGAAAGTCACTCGATTACAAGCGATCAATCGTATCAAATTCAAATTTGATTTCCTTCCATACTTCACAAGCGGCAGCTAGTTCAGGACTCCATTTAGTAGCTTCGCGGATCACTTCATTACCTTCACGCGCAAGATCACGTCCTTCATTACGAGCTTGTACACAAGCTTCTAAAGCGACCCGATTAGCCACTGCACCAGGTGCATTTCCCCAAGGGTGCCCCAAAGTCCCTCCACCAAACTGTAATACGGAATCATCTCCAAAGATCTCGGTCAGAGCAGGCATATGCCAAACGTGAATACCTCCTGAAGCTACAGGCAGAACACCCGGCATAGAGACCCAATCTTGAGTGAAATAAATACCACGACTTCGGTCTTTTTCAATAAAATCATCACGCAATAGATCAACAAAACCCAAAGTGACTTCTCGTTCTCCTTCAAGTTTACCTACTACAGTACCAGCATGAATATGATCTCCACCAGACATACGTAGTGCTTTAGCCAGTACACGGAAGTGCATACCATGAATTCTTTGTCTGTCAATAACTGCGTGCATTGCGCGGTGAATGTGAAGAAGTAGGCCGTTATCTCGGCAATAATGAGCCAACGAAGTATTTGCCGTAAAACCTCCAGTCAGATAGTCATGCATGACTATAGGAACTCCCAATTCTCTGGCGAATACTGCTCTTTTAATCATTTCTTCACATGTACCTGCAGTCGCATTCAGGTAATGTCCCTTAATCTCACCCGTCTCAGCCTGAGCTTTATAAAGTGCTTCTGCACAAAAGCAGAAACGATCTCTCCAGCGCATAAATGGCTGGGAATTCACGTTTTCATCATCCTTGGTAAAATCAAGTCCACCACGGAGACATTCATAAACCGCTCTACCATAATTCTTGGCAGATAGACCCAATTTTGGTTTGATAGTACATCCCAATAAAGGACGACCATATTTGTTTAATTTATCTCTTTCTACTTGAATACCATGTGGTGGGCCTTGAAAAGTTTTTGAATAAGCAGGAGGAATTCGTAAATCTTCCAGACGTAGAGCCCGTAAAGCTTTGAATCCAAATACATTACCTACAATAGAAGTAAACAGGTTAGTCACAGAGCCTTCTTCAAAAAGGTCTAAAGGGTAAGCTACATAGGCAATAAATTGAGTTTCTTCTCCAGGAACGGGTTCAATATCATAGCATCGCCCCTTGTAGCGATCAAGACTGGTAAGGCCATCGGTCCAAACAGTGGTCCACGTACCAGTGGAAGATTCGGCAGCTACCGCTGCTCCCGCTTCTTCGGGGGGCACTCCAGGTTGAGGAGTGACTCGGAATGCTGCCAAGATATCAGTATCTTTGGTCTGATATTCCGGAGTATAATAAGTTAATCTGTAATCTTTAACACCCGCTTTGAATCCGACACTTGCTTTAGTCTCTGTTTTTGGTGACAT